GTAAACGCTGGGTAGCCAAGTGCGGAGCGGATAACTGCTGAAAGCATCTAAGTAGGAAGCCCACCTCAGGATGAGTGCTCTCCTACTCGTACTTACTCGAGAGGCTTTGGACACGTGAGAAAGAGAAGAGTCGGGGCGACAAAAATCCTTTAGCGTTCCCGCAAAACGCAACAGAAGTCTCCGATTTGAGAACCTCGAGCCCGAGGTAAGGTCACGGCAAGACGAGCCGTTTATTACCCCCGATAGGTGCTAAGTGGAGGTGCAGTAATGTATGCAGCTGAGGCATCCTAACAGACCGATAGGTTTGAACTTTGTTCCTGCAAAACTTGATCAAATCGATCAGGCAATACCACCTAGTATTTGGTTGTGTGACAGCAAGCATATTAATCTAAATCTATGGGTCTGAAATGAGATTCTGTACCGCTTCTTCCTCCTCTATCCAAAGGATAAAGGATAGAGGAAGAAGCGGGCCAGGAGATTGTAAAGTGCATCCCTACTTTTGGTGTGTCTTCCGGACTGGAGTTGCAGACTCAAACTGATGAGTTCTTCCCCATTCTATTCTATGCGTATTCCTTTTCAGAGGTTGATATTCTGGTGTCCCAGGCGTAGAGGAACCACACCGATCCATCTCGAACTTGGTGGTGAAACTCTACTGCGGTAACAATACTGCAGGGGGGGCCCTGCGGAAAAATAGCTCGATGCCAGGATAAAAAAAAAAAGAGAGATGAAATGCCTTTCATCTTCTTATCGTAGGGTTCATCTCTATCCGGAACTCCATACCATATAGCACACCCTTTCACTCTTTTCTCAGTGAGAAAAGGATATTGGCAAATGAGGGGGAATCTTGGGCTTACGAGTCTTCACCGAAGACGGATCCAGTGGGGTCGGGGCCTGTAGCTCAGGGGATTAGAGCACGTGGCTACGAACCACGGTGCCGGGGGTTCGAATCCCTCCTCGCCCGCAATCAATCATCCCCAGATGAGATATCCTCCCTCCTCTAATTTCTTATTCTATTAATTGGAATGGAAACTCCAGGTATCTGGTTAGATACCCCTACCATAACTAGATACTTGGTTGGCTTATGATTGGGATTTCGAGTCCCAATCGTAGGATTTTCAGTCCTATGAGTAGGATAGGATTTTCAGTCCCATCCCATGTGTGTTTGATGAGACACCAAACACACAACTACTAACATTTTCTGGTTCATTTCATTTACGTCTGAATCTTCGATACGTTCATATCTCAGTCGTTCTTTTTGTTTTTCTTCTATTTCTTCTTTCTCTTCTGTATCTGTAAGACAAAACAAACTATTCCTTGAGTTTCGGGTATCACTCCAATCATTTTGGATGTTAGGACTTGCTGCCCCAGTCTTGCTTTGGGAGGTGAAAAGGGAGAAAAGGTGGGACTCACTGCCTCGGATATCTCTGCACTGCAATAGGACCCACCCGTCTCTCGAGTGGAAGAGACACTTCCAGTGCTACTCCACTTGAGAAGGCAAGCATGGAGATCTACCAATTAAAGGCTTTGAGTCTCATTGGTGAGAATGGAGAAGTCGGGAGACTTATTACAGAAATGCGATACTTCTGGACGCCTCGCGTAGGATTCGAACCCCCGTACTACGCGGTGCTAGATTTTGAGTCTGGTCTGCCTACCCTTCTTCCGAAGCAAGGAGACACGGTGGAGTTACGTTCACCACTCTAATTATACGGGTATATCTATATGCTTGTCAACTGCTGAACCGGATTTTATTCTCTCTCTTACCCAATTTACTAATTGGGAGACTCCACTCGGGTCAGGTTTAGACGAGGTTCCTGGACCTCTCTTATTACTCATTACTTCTTCATGGAGTGGTAGGGTTCCACTCCATACCGGCGATGGTCGAGGGTTCAAATCTATTCCCGCCCACAATCAATCATCCCTAAAGAGGTGGTCGATTCCCTCTTCTTACAGAGAATCTTTTTCTCGACATCAATCAAATAATATCATATGAAGATACAAGAAGGAGAGGCATTCTCCTTCCGGCTAAATACTTAGATGTAGCAGCGTGGATTGCCATTGCCCAACTCCAGCTGTTGATTGCGCGGAAATACTTATATCTCCCCCGGAATAGACAAGTGATCATTTTCCTAGCAAGTGATTCCGGGTGCGAAAAAGCAAATACAAGCTAGATAGGAGAATGTCAGGATCAATTACCGAAGAAGATATAACTATCTCATAAGTTACAGAGACAGACTAATTGGGATAGCAGAAGCAAAACCGGCTTTTAAGAGAAATCGCTCGAAAAAAAAAAGAGTTCGCGTCACAATTTGAAATGAGTCTAGAATAAAGTATTCCGTGTGATCCCGATAATGGGATCTATTAATATACCCGATAGGGTTGATGCTAGTGCACGAATAATCATAGCTATTTCAATAGAACTTTTTGAAATTGATGAAACTAATGAATTTTGTATATAAATTGTGGATGCATCGCTCCTACCATTCTTCCCAGTGAACATCAATTTAATTATCTTGAGATAATAGTAAATAGAGATGACACTTGTGATGAGCGCTACCAGAACTGATGGGTACAAACCAGCTTTCCATCCATGCCAAAAGAGATAGAGTTTACCGAAAAAACCGGATGGTGGAGGGATACCCCCTAGGGATGGTGAACATAAAACCGAAGAGAATGTTAGAACAGGATCCTTCATGTATAATCCCGCGTAATCCCTAATATTATCAGTTCCGGTTCGTAAACCAAATGAGGTGGTGCAAGCAAAAGTTCCCAGGTTCATGAGTATATAAATAAACGTATGAGTTATCATACTTGCGTAACCGTTTTCCGGGTCTGCAGCAAGTACTCCAATCATAATATATCCAATTTGGCTTATAGAGGGATAAGCTAGCATACGTTTCATGCTTATTTGAGTAACGGCAATTAGATTTCCCAATATCATGCTAGAAGTGGCCAATAACCCTACCACCATATGCCACTCGTTAGGAAAATGCGGGAAAATTAGGCCGAAGAGTCGCGTAAATAAAGCCGGAGCTGCTACTTTAGAGGTGACAGAGAAAAAAGCAACGACTGGTGTAGGAGAGTCAGAGTCGAAAAGAAGATTTTCGATCTTTCCGCTCATGCGAAACCGTGCATGAAATTTTTACTTCACACGGCTCTTGGTTCATAAGAGGTTCACGACTGATATTGCTCTTAAAACCTCCCTCGTGTATGTTTAAAATTCGCTATTCATTGAATAATTCATAATCATTCAATATTAGCACTAATTGTTAACTTCTCGAAGAATCCCTCGTCATTTGTTTAGATTACCCACCAGCAGTTTCGTCTCAAATCTTTTCTTGCTTGCTTGTCCTTTTTTACTTCTCACCGGAATCCTTTCGATAACTAAAAATACTTAGTCGGCAGGCAAACGCGCCCGGCGGGAGATACAAATTGTGACTTCTTTCGTTCCTAGCGGGTTTGCTTTTTTTTTTTTTATCAGCCATATTTGACACATTTTATTCCCTATGGTATACTCTTAATTGTAAGAGAAAACATTTCCATCGATTAGCATCCATGGCTGAACGGTCAAAGCACCCAACTCATAATTGGCGAATTCACAGGTTCAACTCCTGTTGGATGCAGATGAAAGATAATAGATAATGGGAAGCAGATAAATTGAAGATTTTTAATTAATAAAAAGATTAAAAAAAAAAATAAAAGAAATATAAATTAAAATACTATACAGTAGTTCTAAAAAAAGCATACATAATTGGAAAAAAAAACGAACAAAGTTAGAAGGATACTATGGAGAAGTCAAAAAATCAACTGATTACCGACAAATCTATTCGTTTGTTGCAGCAAAATCAATATACTTCTCATGTAGACTCTAAATTAACTAAAACCGAAATGAGACAATGGATTGAACAGTTTTTCAATGTTAAAGTGGACGGCATTAATACCAGTAGAATTGCAAATGATAGAAAAAAAAAGAATAGATTAAGTCTTAATTGTAAGAGTAGAAAAAAAATGATTACTAGACTTCAGGATAATCATTTTATTCCATTATTTCTAAATTAATGCTTGCAAGAAATTCAAATTTATATTAAATCAAATATTCAACATGAACCTGAAGGGGAAGAAGAAGTATGGCTACATGACTTTACAATACATATATTCTTAGCACCGGGAACCAGAATACTGCGGAATTCGGAGAATGGGGTAAACCCAAGCCTAATAAGCAATTAACTTATCACAGACTATCCAGAAATGGTCGCAACAATGCAGGAATCATCACAAGTAGACATAGGGGAGGTGGACATAAGCGTTTACGTCGTAAAGTTGATTTTCAACGAAACAAATTCAATATCTCTGGAAGAGTAGCTAGTATTGAATATGACCCTAACCGCAATGCTTTCATTTGTTTAATAATTTACATAGATGGTGATAAGAGATACATTTTACATCCACGAGGGATCAAGGTTGGAGATATTGTGACATCTAGTTCTGATGCATCCATTTCAATTGGAAATGCCCTACCTCTGAGTGCGGGTTGAATAATTGATTCGCGTTTTCCGAAACTATTCGATCGGGTTGTAGGCTGGGCCCGGAAACCAGGCACTACTTCAAGAGAATTCAAGTAAGTCATCGAATAATACGAAGTGAACCTGCTTGGGGTAACTAAATAGGGACAGTAGCACGTGCCAAAATACAAAATAATAGGCAACTAAACAACCAATCATGCAAAGGTAAGATAATATGGAAGCTGACGAATAATCTCAAAATTAGAACGACAAACGGGGGGCCTTTTATGAACTTATTGATAGCATCAGAAGTACGAATTCTAAATACATTCGATTTGACAGTCAGAGGCAAGATCGAAGCAAAATAAAATAAACATTGGATGTGCGAAAACACTGTTATTTCAATGCCATAAAAAAAAGTTTCCTAAGTTATCCTGGACATTAGCTAATGTTAGCGCGAATCATGGAAGTCACCAATTCTGTTGCTAAATTTTCGGGAGTTACTGAATTCTTGAAAAAAAAGCCAGGTGCAAACAAAAATGTTGAGGATGCAACAAATAGAATACAAGTAGTACATATTTATGTCTTAATAGGCATCGATTTGTACCATCGAAACCCGAGAGTAGTATTCAAATCCAAATTTTGTATCCAGAAAGCTGTATGCTTTGAAAAAGGCTTGTACAGTTTGGGAAGGGGTCTTCCCCAATTGTTTCCTTCTTTTTTTAAAAGAAGAAGTAGTAAGAGGAGGGGGGGGTCTACCTCGACCAAAATACCTTTAGGTACTATTATACATAATGTAGAATTAAAATCTGGGAAAGGTGGATAATCAGTTAGAGCAGCCGGAACAGCAGCAAAAGTAATTGCAAAGGAAGGTCAATTCACTACATTGAGATTACCATCTAACGAAATTCGTTTGATATCTCAAAGATGTTTAGCTAGTATAGGTCGGGTTGGAAACATTGATGCAAATAATAAAGAGTTAGGAAAAGCTGGGTCTAAGCGCTGGTTAGGGAAACGACCAAAGGTGAGAGGTTCAGCTACGAATCCTGTGGATCATCCCCACGGAGGGGGAGAGGGCAAGACATCGATTGGTAGAAAGACACCATCAACCCCTTGGGGACATGTCGCATTTGGAAAAAGGACTCGAAGAAAAAGAAGATATAGCAATCCATTTATACTTCGAAGACGCAAAGGTTGATAAATGAAACTATTAAGTGGGAGGGGGATAGCTAATCCTTTATGGCACGTTCATCTAAAAAAGGTCCTTTTGTAGCTAATCATTTAATACGAGAAATTGAAAATCTTAATAAAAGAAGGGAGCGAAAGTTAATTACAACTTGGTCTCGCGCTTCTGCAGTCGTACCTATCACGATTGGTCACACAATTGCCGTTCATAATGGAAGAGAGCACCTACCTATTTACGTAACAGATCGCATGGTAGGTCACAAACTGGGTGAATTTGTACCCACCCGAAATTTTAGGGGACATGCAAAAAACGACAAAGGTTCTCGTCGATAATTAAGAGATTATACTTCACGAAAAACAAAGACAATTCAGAAATTGTAGCGCAAGCTCGGGGAAAGAATTTTCGTGTATCAGCGAGAAAACTACGACGCATTACTAATCAACTCCGAGGTTGTTCGTACGGAGAAGCACTTGTATTACCCGAATTTATGCCTTATAAGATGTCTTATCTCATATCGCAGTTGATTCTTTCAGCGGCAGCAAACGCCAATACCAATTTTGGATTAAATAAATCCAATTTGTTCATTAGTGAGGCCTAAGTCAACGATTCGGTAAGTTTGAAACGATTCCGTCCTAGAGCTCAAGGGCGAGGTTACCCGATAAAGAAACCCACCTGTAAAGTAACTATTAGATCAAAATCAAGTTAAGTTTTGTTTGAAAGATAGAATAATGACAGCAGTTTAATTTCTTAATTGGGCCCTACTGGCTAGTTGAAAAATACTACAAAAAGAGCTAATTAAAAATAATACTAATAATTTAATGTTGAGTTCAGGAGAAATAGATACGGGACGAAAGATTCATCCACTCGGTTTTCGACTCGGTGTAACTTAGAAACATTATTCCTATTGGTTTGCGCAAACAAAAGATTATCCAAAGTTTCTTGATGGGGATAGACAAATACGCACCTCCGTCGAGAAATACATTGCGAAACACGTCAAAGACACCACAAATTATGGTGGAGTTGGACATATTGAAATCCAACGAAAAACAGATCTTATTCGGGTTGATATACATACAGGTTTTCCTGATTTACTTGTTGAAGAACAAAGTTTAGGGATTACTCAAATGAAGAATGAGATCGAAAAAGTCTTGGAGATTGATAGTCGGAAGCTCCGGGTAACGCTAAATAGTATTGACCAACCTTACGGGGATCCAAAAATATTGGCGGAACATGTTGCCTCACAACTAAGAAACAGGGTTCCCTTTCGACGAACTATGAAAAAGGCTATTGAGTTAGCTGGAAGAACCGGTGATAAGGGTGTAAAAATCCAAATAGCTGGGCGCCTCAATGGTAGTGAGATGGCCCGGGTTGAGTGGGCTAGAGAAGGTAGGGTTCCCCTACAAACAATTAAAGCTCGTGTAGGCTACTCATATCACGCGGCTGAGACAATTTATGGAGTTTTAGGCATAAAGACATGGATATTTCGGGATACCTAGATAAAGCCTCTACCTACTTAAAAAAAAAATCTAATAAGATTTAATTGGATCTGAGGCAACTTTATTCTATTCTAGTTTCAATCATTTTTATTTTAAACTCTCAAAAATCTTTGCTATGCTTAGTGTGCGACTCGTCTAAGTGAAATCTCTTTATTCATGAGTAAAAAAAACTAATTAATAAAGTAATAAGCCCTCTTCTTTTCAGTACTAAATAAGGAGAGGTCAAAAACACAATAGGGCTATTTCACCACAATTGAACTTTTTGTCCATAAGAATTTTTTTATGAACAAGCTGAAAACAGTATTGATTCGTGAATATTTTGAGAAATAAAAATACAAATATTTGAATTTTTACTTCTCAAAGTTGTATGGTTAACCGCTCAACCCCCAAAAAGCTGCGTGATTTAGCAAAATTGATAAATTAATTGTCAATATCAAACATAGAGCTTTGAATCAATTAATACTGGGAGTATTGATTCAATCAGATTGACATACAGTAAAAAGCTCCGTTGCTGTGGGAGAACCAAAGCCTTTGTTCCAAGGGATTGAAACAACGAGAGGACTTACAAATCTCATTTATACAGTTAAGTAATATCGAGATTTGATAGATGGGATGGCGAGAGAAGCCAATAATAGCAAAAATCAAATAGATTAATAGATCGAGCTTATTCTCGCCCATGGATTGGGCGCCAAGTAAAATCTGAACCGACTCTGAAAAAAAAAGGTGTCGAATTCACGAGGAGCCGGTTGAAGGGGGACTTCCACGTCCGGTTCTGCATCAGAGATTGACAAATTGTGTTGACATCGACTGTAACCCCAGACGAACGAAATATCGTAAGCAACATAGAGGGAGATTGAAAGGAGTTTCTAGTCGTGGCAACACCATCTCCTTTGGAAAGTTTGCTCTTCAGTCCCTCGAACCTGCTTGGATTACAGCTAGACAAATAGAGGCCGGAAGGAGGTCAATAACACGCTGCGCTCGGCGAGGCGGGAAGATATGGATACGCATTTTCCCCGATAAACCGGTCACTATGAGACCTGCAGAAACACGTATGGGGTCAGGCAAGGGGTCTCCGGAATACTGGGTCTCTGCAATTAAACCAGGCCGAATACTTTACGAATTGAGTGGAGTACCGGAAGATTTAGCCAAAGCTGCTATGACAATGGCTGCGCACAAAATGCCTGTGCTTACTCGAATAATAACTACCGTGGATTAATTAGACTTATTGACCTGCTAAAAACAAAGATAGTAAAATAAAATTACTTGAATGAGATAGTGATAACATTATGGTTAAGGAATCAGCACATAATTAGTAAGAAGGATACCCTGTTAATTTGGCAAAATCCTATTGGTTACGATAAGATTCTATTTCTTAGTTTAATCTGTTTGGGATAGAATAGTTCTCCTTGACCCGAATATATTAAAAGTAAACCTATTATTTCTCCCGATTACTAAACGATTCAAAATCAAAGTTATTTAAATGTAGCAGACAATAGCGGCGCCCGCAAATCAATGTGTATTCGAGTTTTAGGGACTGGCAATCGAAAATATGCAGGTACGGGTGACGTTGTAATGGCCGTGGTCAAAGAAGCAGTACCTAATATGTACTTAAAAAGATCAGAAGTAGTTAGAGCGGTAGTTGTTTGCACCCGCAAAGGGATAAATCGATGTAACGGAATGACAGTTCTATTCGACGACAATGCAGCCGTTGTTGTGAACCAAGAAGGAAGTCCTAGAGGGACTAGAATCTTCGGCCCAGTAGCTAGGGAATTAAGAGATTTTAATTTTGCTAGAATAGTTTCGTTAGCCCCCGAAGTGTTCTAAAAACCAAGAAATAGCACGAATTAGCATTCTTTATTTGATAAATATTTACAAGATTAAAAAAAAATGGTTTGAATATTTGTCAAATAAGTTTAAATAACAAAAACAAAGATAATGTAAGGAAGCAAAAAAAAACGAGGTTAGGTCTCATTCTGATATTGATAATTTTAACAACTATTCATTGATATTTTATGAATAACGATTCCATCTCAGTTGCACTTACTGCGATAAGAAATGCCAATACAAGAAAGAACTCTATGGTCAGGATACCTGCCACTAAAATGATCGCACGCATTGTACAAATCTCAGTGGAAGAAGGTCTCATAAAAAGTGCTGTAAAGTACAAAAATGATAAAAAAGAGTTTTTAGATGTTAGCTTAAAGTATCTCGGTAAAAAGAAAGACCCCTCTATTACAGTTATCAGACGCATCAGTAAGCCTGGCTTGAGAGTTTATTCTGATCATCGGGAAATCCCCAAAATATTGGGCGGTATGGGAATTGCAATTTTACCAACATCTCATGGGCTTCTTACAGATCGAGAGGCTAGATACAACAAAATTGGGGGGGAAATTACATGTCACATTTGGTAATTTGAAAGAACTAATTATTCTAGCTATATTCTTAAATGCCAACTTGGATCAATATCTGCTGAATTAGCAATCTATTAAAAAGATTTATGAATTACAGGAGGTTTTTTTAGTTCAAATGATGAAAAAGCAGAATCTTATTGACATGGAAGGTACAGTTACTGAATCACTTCCCAATGCCATGTCTTGAGCGTGTTTGGATAATGGGTACCAAGTCTTGGCTCACGTATCGGGAAAGATCTGACGTAATTACATAAGAATATTACCGGGAGATAGAGTAAAAACTGAATTGAGTCCCTATGATCTTACCAAAGGGTGTACAATTTACCGACTTCGAAGTAGGCAAGGTAGTCAATAGATTTTGTTGTGGGTACCGCTATCCAGTAATTCTTTGCCTGCTCAATCTTTTCGTTCAACTTTATAAAAAAAAAAAGGAAAACTATGTAAAATCTATAAATAAATCTTTATAACTAATTTAAGGTTGTAGCTATGAAAATTCGTGCCTCCATTCGCAAAATGTGTGAAAAGTGTCGATTGATTCGTAGGCGTGGACGAATCATGATAATATGTTGTAACTCGAAGCATAAGCAGAGGCAGGGATAAAAAGTAGTTATACGCAAAACCAAATAAAAAGTAAAAACAGTCTTTAATTATGAATAATCAATCAATTATGTTGGGTAATTCAAAGAAAACTCGTTCACGCAAAATAAAACGCGGAGTACCAAAGGGGGTTATTCATATTCAAGCAAGTTTCAACAATACAATTATTACTGTCACGGACGTTCGGGGATAAGTGGCCCTTCGGTCTTCGGCTGGTGCCTGCGGATTTAAAGGTACGCGCAAAAGCACACCATTTGCCGCTCAAGCTGCGGCGGAAGAAGCTATCCGCGCTTCACTGGATCGGGGTATGAAACAAGCAGAAGTTATGATGAGTGGACCCGGTCCTGGAAGAGACACGGCCCTACGGGCTATTCGACGAAGCGGTCTAATCCTAAGTTTTGTACGTGATGTGACCCCCATGCCATATAATGGGTGCCGACCCCCCCGAAGAAGACGTGTCTAACTAATCCGTCATGTAAAAAACTAAAGGGGGATTTTTTATGCTTCCGTATGAAACATCGGGGTCTACTCAAGCTATTGAATGGAAATGTGTTGAATCAAAGACAGAATATAAACGTCTTCATTATGGCCGTTTTGTTGTATCCCCGTTCAAGAGGGGTCAAGTTAGTACTGTGGGAACTGCCATGCGTAGAGCTTCATTACAAGAAGTTCGGGGTACGAGCATAACATCGGCAAGGTTTCAAGGAGTTGTACACGAGTATTCCACAATAACAGGTATTTAAGAGACAATACATGATATTTTAGCTAATTTGAAGGAAATTGTACCTAAGAGCGACTCTGACGATGTGGAGAAAGCAGTTTTATCTGTAACTGGTCCCAAAGAAGTAACTGCGGGTGACACATCATTGCCACCTTATGTCAAGGCGATTGACGATTCCCAATATATACTTACTATTACTCAACCAATATCTTTAGATATTGAATTAAGCATTCAAAAAGATTGCGGATATCGCATAGGAAGTTTAAGTGGATATAGAGATAGGGAACTTCCCGTTGATGCCGTATCTATGCCTGTTCGAAATGTAAATTGTAGCGTACATCTTTTTGGAAGTGGTAGAGCGACGCGAGAAACACCATTCATTGAGATATGGACTAATGGTAGCCTGACCCCATACGAAGCAATTAAAGAGGCTTCCAAAAACTTAATAGACTTACCAACTCCTTTTTTGCAAATGAAGAATGAAGACGTCTATAATTCCGAATCCGGATACGATGGAACTCCTCCAGGGCCATCTTCACAAATTTACGATGTGAATAAACAACTAGAGGGAAAGCTTTCTGAAACTACATTTATTGACCAATTACAATTACCTGCTAGAGCTTTTAATTGTCTCAAGAAGGCTGAAATACACACAATTGCCGATTTGCTTAGTTATAGCCGAGAAGACTCATCAAAAATAAGGAGTTTTGGGCAAAAATCTGTAGATCAGGTGTCAAAAGCTTTGTGGGATCACTTCACCATAGAATTACCCAAAGATCAATCAAATCTTAATTAGTGGGGAGTAGCTTTGGAACAAGTGATCCTTTATTTCAGACATTCCGCTTAAAGATTTGAAGGGGGTAAAAAGATGAAGTAACCCGAAATAGGGAGAATAAAAATTCTATTTCTGAATCGAAAGTTATTTAGTCTAGGAAAGGCTTGTCCCGGCCCGGGGGGCTAAGGATTGCCCCCTAGGTCAAATATCAATATATTCCGAGTTAATAGAGGATATCTAAATATTAGAACAGTCCCAGAGTTAAAGATCCATCTATGGGTAACGTTGCTCCAACACCTGACCAAATAGCGACCGCGGTACCAATTGCAAAGACTGTTGTGGCTACTGGACGTCGAAACGGATTCTGAAATTTATTGACGTTTTCAAGAAAGGGAACAGTCAACAAACCTGCAGGTACTGAGGCCATTAAAAGAACACCTAAGAGCTTATTGGGTACTGTACGAAGTATTTGAAATACGGGGAAAAAATACCACTCGGGTAAAATCTCCAAAGGAGTTGCAAACGGATTTGCTGGCTCACCCACCATTGATGGTTCTAAAACAGCTAAACCCACAGTACAAGCAATGGTTCCTAAGATTACTACAGGAGATATATATAATAGGTCATTAGGCCAAGCGGGTTCTCCGTAGTAATTATGTCCCATCCCTTTAGCTAATTTTGATCTCAAAACGGGATCGTTCAGGTCAGGTTTTTTTGTTATTGGGATGAACTTCTCATTCCCCCACAAGAATCGAACATGAGAATTTCTCCTCATACGGCTCGAGCAGATATCAGATTCTCTTATCGTGCAGCAGTTGGGTTGGCAGATAAAGAGAGAGCGAAAACGAAAAGAGATTATTTCGCGACATGGCTTCTCATCCAAATCAGCTCAATGGTGGAACAAAGCTTCCTGGATCATCTCGTATCCTATATGTATTGTGTCATCACTGGTTTATGAGATATACTCGTAAACTGTGACCTATTAATAGGATCTTAACTTGTTACAAATTTGGCTATAGATTCCTTTAGATCCTGTTTTTACCCCAACGGCTATTCTTGCAAACAATTCTGTTTTGATGCAAAAGAAATGTACGCATCATACAAAAAACCGTATGTTTGAAAGCTTTACATCATCCCCTATCCCAATAGGATAGATAATAGGTTTTTACGAGGCCTTTACAAATTTTTGCAATCATAGGACAAATTCTCAAAACAACTCTCTTAGTTCGAAAGATATGTTATCCAGGTTTCAAATCTTAATCCCAAAGAAAGGTCGGAAAAGAGATACACCTTTTTTGGTTGCAGCAGCATCCGACTCGGCGTCTGCATAGCCTAGATGTCTATAGACAAGTCACACACTCCCGTAATCCAAATTTTTTCCTTTGAAGTTTCAAAGAGTTTGTCTCAATATTACAGAGACGATCAATAAATCCGCTAAATAACTTATAATTTAATTGAATAGTAAGTATTGGCAGCAATAGGACAACAACCCCTCAAGGAACCTACAATCAAAATCATTTATTTATGTAGTGAGAAATTTTTATAATTGTCACCTTGTATATAAATCATAGAGGACCCGAAATGCCTTGTTTACGGATCATCGGGAAATGCATCAACGTAGAAACAGCAGTAAGAAGCGGTAAGACGAAAGTGTGTAAACTGTAAAAACGAGTTAATGTTGATTGGCCAACACTAGCACTTCCTCGTAATAACTCTACTAACGAAGATCCTATCAGGGGAATAGCCTCGGGTACACCGGTTACAATTTTGACAGCCCAGTAACCAATTTGATCCCAGGGTAGAGAATATCCAGTTACCCCGAAAGAGACGGTTGAGACAGCTAAGATCACCCCAGTAACCCAAGTTAATTCACGAGGCTTTTTGAATCCTCCCGTTAGATAAACCCGAAATACATGCAAAATCATCATTAAAACCATCATACTAGCTGACCACCGATGAACAGACCGAATCAGCCAGCCAAAGTTAACCTCAGTCATTGTATATTGAACCGAGTAGAAAGCTTCTGTAACAGTCGGGCGATGATAAAAAGTCATAGCAAAACCGGTGGCTACCTGAACCAAAAAGCAAGTAAGCGTGATTCCCCCTAAGCAATAAAAGATGTTCACATGTGGAGGGACATATTTGCTAGTAATGTCGTCAGCAATTGCCTGGATTTCCAAGCGCTCTTCGAACCAATCATATACCTTAGTGAGATAGGTAAGCTCTTTTATCGGCCCCCTCTTCGTAAACTGTACATGAGACTTTTTTCTCGCACAGCTTAAGCAAAGATGTATGAGCAGCGCTCATTTAATTAGTTTTTACTCGGAGAAAAGAAAGAATAGGAAGAGGCAGCAGACCTCCGATATCTTTTATTCATTAAGAGAAGAAAGATTGATTCATCCCCGAATAACTTGAAAATATACTTCACTTTAATCTCATGTTAGCCTTTTTTTTGTTGAATTGTGGGCGAGTAATACTAGCGTCTTGGGAAATCTCTTAGTCCAATCAAATGACCTACCCTATCTCCCTTTTTTTATTGTATTGTGGGAAGTAGATTAATAACTAGAGGTTATTTCGTTCTAATCTAATTTTTTTGGCATCCATGAAACCTTAGATTTATACTATATTTCGAGAAATTGTCTAGGTAAGAAGATTGAATGGGCATCAATTTCTTCACTATCTCAAACCCCGCACGGACCTTTTTTGGCAACTCACATATTATTACGAACTCGTATATTTAAAACGTGATTCATTGATAGTTTTTTTATGCAGTGCCAAGTCAGCAAGATCAGATAACAACTTTGTCACGAAATGGAACTAGTAAATTCATGAGAATTAATCATAGTTTAAACTATAAAACTAACTATTAAATTATCGCGTTTCGGGTGCTATTAAATAGACTGCTACCTGGCGAGATATAGATACTCTAATAGATTAAGAAGTGTTTAAATAGAAATTATTTATTCGTTGAACCAGATTAGTTGCGACGAATCACACACCCATATGTTATTATTGTCTCTTAAATACATTCGAAAAAAAGTTTGCACGATTGAACTACCTTTCTAGTTTAGAATCAAGTATGTTGTTGTAAAACCCCAGCCGACGCACCAGCATCGCCCGGGGTTCATAACTGTTCTACCAACTAATTGGTAGACCTTCCAATAAAACGGATGAATTGGAAATTTCCAAAATAGTAACTAAGAAGACTGCGAATAAAGCCATGGAAAATCCCATCAAGGGAGTAGTTCCCCAGCCGGGAGCAACCTTTCCATATTCTGAGTTAAGCGGTTTCAAAATCATTCCCAAAAAGCTGGTTCTGGGTTTACCTTTTAGAGTATCATCAAAAACTTTTGTAGCCGTAGAGCCTGCTCGATTGATTGGAATTAGCTGACTTTGTATACTATTATATTATAGCAAGTAAAATGAGAACTAATACTTTTTTTTGGGATTACATGGCAATGGAAACAGCAACTTCGGTCGCTATCTCTCTATCCCGTTCACTTGTTAGCCTCACCGGTTACGCTTTGTATACCGCTTCTGGTCAACCGGCCAAAGAACTTAGAGACCCTTTTGAGGAACATGAAGATTAGTCAGATTAGTAGACCTTCCTTCGCAGTAGTAAAAAGGGAGGTCTCTGATCAACCAGAATATCACTACATTGAGTATTTTGTTGATGCAACAAAATCTGTTTTTTTTTTTTAATTGATAAAAAAGAAACTAAGATTGAAGAGAGCTTTTTATTTCCCCTTGCTAGGTACTTTGGGGGGCTCCCGAAAGAAAATGGCAAAAAATATTATACCTAAAGTTGCTACTAACAAAAATGTGTAAACCAGTGCTTCCATGGATTCGGCCGTAATTGTGATATTATATATAGAAATCTCTCATACTAATTATTTGGGAGGAAACTTATAATTATCCTAAATTTCCCTCTTTTCCGCTTAACTCCGATTTATTGATATTGAAAACTACTTTATTAAGTCAAGTTATTTCTTTATTGAAGGAAAATTAAGAAATATCACTATTTTTGCTTTTAGAAAATCATTTAATTTTTTCAATTAGACCTTAGACCGCAGTTAGTATTTTGATAAGATAAATGAGAAAAAAGAATTGAACAGCTTGTCTTTTAGTACTTGGATCCCCTATTTTTTGAAATGTTCCAAATTCAACCTGAGCATCCAAGTCGGGGTCAATACCAGCAAAAACGTCCCTGAACAGGGTTCTAGCACCGTGCCAAATATGACCGAAAAAGAAAATGAGAGCAAATGTGGCATGGCCGAAGGTAAACCAACCCCGCGGACTGCTTCTAAAAACACCATCGGATTTTAAGGTGGCGCGATCAAATTCAAAAATCTCACCTAACTGGGCCCGCCTAGCATATTTTTTCACCGTGCTAGGATCAGTAAAACTAGCACCACCCGATTCACCACCGAAGAACTCTACGGTTACACCAACTTGCTCAACGCTGTATTTTGACTCCGCTCTTCTAAATGGCACATCAGCTCTCACAACACCTTCGGCATCTACCAAGACCACGGGAAATGTTTCGAAAAAAGTTGGCATCCGGCGGACAAAGAGTTCGTGACCTTCCCTATCTTTGAAAGTAGCGTGACCTAACCAACCAACGGCTATCCCGTCACCATTATCCATTGCACCTGCCCTAAACAATCCACCTTTGGCTGGGTTGTTGCCGATGTAATCGTAGAAGGCTAATTTCTCGGGAATCTTCGACCAAGCTTGAGATAAACTAAGGTTTTCGGTTTCACTCGATCGTATTCGTTTTTCTATTTCTTGTTGGAAATACCCTTGATCCCACTGATAACGAGTAGGGCCAAACAATTCGATCGGAGTGGCAGCAGAACCATACCACATAGTTCCGGAAACTACGAAAGCGGCAAAAAATACAGCAGCAATACTGCTAGATGACACGGTTTCGACATTTCCCATACGTAGAGCTTTATATAAACGTTGGGGAGGACGAACACTTAGATGAAATAAACCAGCTAGTATACCTAAGACTCCCGCTGCTATGTGGTGCGAGGCAATCCCGCCCGGTACAAATGGGTCGAAGCCTTCGGCTCCCCAAGCTGGATCTACAGGTTCTACTTTTCCGGTTAGTCCGTAGGGGTCCGACACCCAAATACCGGGTCCAAATAAACCTGTTACATGAAATGCCCCGAACGCGAAGCAAATTACTCCTGAGAGAAATAAGTGGATTCCAAATATTTTTGGTAAATCCAGTGATGGCTTTCCTGTCCGGTCGTCGCGAAAGAGATCTAAGTCCCAATAAACCCAGTGCCAGATAGCGGCTAGGAACAGCAAACCAGATAGTATTATATGAGCTGCCGCTACTCCTTCGTAACTCCATATACCCGCATCTGTTGCGGTATCCCCGTTGATGCTCCAACCTCCCCAGGATTTTGTTATCCCAATGCGAGTCATAAATGGGATGACAAACATACCCTGCCTCCACATAGGATCAAGAACAGGATCCGATGGGTCAAAAACAGCTAGTTCATATGAAGCCATTGAACCCGCCCAGCCAGACACCAAAGCAGTATGCATCAGATGCACAGAAATAAGACGACCAGGATCGTTTAATACGACAGTGTGGACGCGATACCAAGGCAAACCCGTGAGAAACCCCTTTCTTGGATATTGAACTACGTAACTTTCTTGCAATATAGGCTTGCTCTATAAGTTAGAAATAGACGACAGTATACTACTTGTCGTACCAAATCTACAAGTCAACTTTTTGACTCATGTGAGAAGCAGTTCTCTGCTCTTGCTTCACCTATTCTTTTGCTGTCTATACGAGACAAATAATAAATATTATGAGATAAACCAATTATTTATCTTTCAGGAACAGATGAAGGCATAGGTATTTTATCATTCCCGTACTTTATATAACAACGTAGAGATTGGTCCCATCATAGTCTATTAATATCTGCAAAAAAACAAAAAACACGAATTTTTTGCTCACGCCATCTTTGTCGAACGTGTTATAATAGGGAGTAAGCTAATTTTTAATTTGGCTTCTACGTCTCCAATTTAGAGGTAATTGCAATTTCTTTCACTAATCTTTATATGCCAATTGGTGTTCCAAAGGTACCCTTTCGTCTCCCTGGGGAAGAGGATGCGGCTCGGGTTGACGTATAGTGCGACTTGTTAGGTGTGTCGAGCCGGACGGAAACCGTTTCCGCCACTTTCCTACCCGATTGATTTGTCTACATCTCGCTTGAAATTGACTAATCTCTCAGTGATCGAATGCGTGAGAGAAATCTGTCAATAGGTTCGGTAGTCGTTAGAATCCACGGCTAGTTAGAAGAAACAGATTGCTTAGGCTCCGATTACTCAACTCTACTTATCAGATTTAAACAAAATGATGTGAAATAATAATTGGAACGTTGAAGAAAAAAATATTCTTTTTTATCACTACATCCACAATATGTGGGTTAATTATGGGGGAACAAAACCTATTCGTTCTGTATGTACAAATGGTGATCGGAACTCACTCCCCCGGGGTAGAAAATGAACCTAAAGATTCTCCACATTAGAAGAAAAGGACTCAATAACAAACAGAAAAGAATTGGTGCAGCAGGGAAAAGCGAACACGCTAGAGTGAATTCACCGATCACTAGTTATGAAGTGGTTCAATATGTTTGAAAACTAAGACAGACAGACTTGAACCAATAGCGCTGGTGTGGGTGGTATAAGAGAATTTATTCAACTCATTCCATGGGAAAGCTACCGGAGCCGTATGTATTTAACAATACCTATACGGTTCTAGGGAGGGGGATCAGTAAAGTGGTAGTTGCAGAAACCTATTCCAATCAACCGGCTTTATCGAGAAAGACTTCTTTTTCTGGGACAGCAGGTCGATGACGAAATTGCAAATCAACTTATCGGCATCATGATGTATTTAAATGGGGAAGATCAAGCCAAAGATATGTACTCATATATAAATTCACCGGGTGGGGCGGTCTTAGCCGGAATATCCGCTTATGACGCAATGCAATTTGTCATACCAGATGTACATACTATTTGCATGGGACTAGCTGCTTCGATGGGATCTTCTATTTTAGCTGGAGGAGAAATTACTAGACGTATAGCACTACCTCACGCTTGGCGCCAATGATCTGTGTGAATTAGAATCTTGCCTTCGCCTAATTGAGGTAACAATAGCATGGCAATTCCTACTTAGCTATCCCTCTTGTAAACGTTCAACTACAAAATATCGGGAAACTGAGGATGCAAAGCTAATTAAGATAAGTTCTTGAACTTCTAGTAGATTTAAATCGAAGTCAATCTATTTTAGCGTCATAGATTGCATAAAATATTGAATTTACATAATTTATTAAGCTTCAATTTTTGTATAAAAACTAAGAAAAAAAAATGAAGTTCGTAATTCTAGAACTGAAGCGATGCCAATCTCGTTATCAATCGAGAGTATATATAGCAAACTCTGGGATTGCTGGCGCGGCGGGCGCAGCAACTGAACCATCATAATACGTTTGATAGAAAGGATGGTCTAATCTCGTAATATCTTTTCCACACGATACCAGCTGGGGGAGATTCTGCAACAGAAGTACTTTTTAAATAAGAAATAACTTTTTTTGTCTAAACTTATTAGACAAAAGGTTTATAGTTAACTACTAGTTCAAACAGACTTTGTTAGTCGATAGTCTAGCCGTATGCAAAAAAAAATTGCCTGTACGGTTGTACTTAATTAGATTCATCTAATTAGGGTAATGATTCATCAACCCGCTAGTTCGTATTACGATGGACAAGCTGGAGAATGCGTTATGGAAGCAGAAGAAGCATCAAAACTCCGCGATTGCATAACCAAGGTCTATGCTCAAAGAACAGGCAAACCTCTATGGATAATTTCTGAAGACACGGAAAGAGATGTCTTCCCGTCAGCAGAAGAAGCCCAGGATTATGGCGTCGCGGACCCTGTAGCGTTGGAAAACGCGTCAGAAATGAAATAGTCAATAAATAATCTAGGGAGGGGTTATTTATTTTATTCAAAATTTTTTTTTTGTAGTCTCAACTCTATCCGTACAGCTAGTTACTAATCCATTCAAAAGTAATCTTTTCAAATTTTCTTTTTGTTCTTGAAAAAAGAATTATAGGGATTTTTATTGTTAGATACTACCATATAACAAGATTTTCCAAATGGTTGAGAATAATTTGAACCAAATGAGAATATTTACGTCTTTGAACGTGCCAACAAATCAACAACTTATTAGAAAAGCAAGACAACAGTTGAGGAGTGGGACAAAATCTCCCGCTCTTCGAGGATGCCCCCAGCGGAGAGGAGTGTGTACTAGGGTGTATGTGTGACCTGTTTGAATCGAGAACTTCAAACACTAAAAGAGGCTAATCTTGTAAGATAATCCTCCGAGTGAAATAGAGGTAAATCTATAATTCATCTATTCTGATGAGAATAAAATAAGAATAGGAATTCGTGGTCTGAATCGGTGCAAATCCGATCATTTTGGTTTGGGACGACAAAAACAATCGATGATAATAAAGTTGAGTTATCAAGCGAAACTGGGCAAGTGGTATCAAGACATCTATATATTCCTTGCCAATCTCTTTGCCATGTCGACGGGGGTCAGTTGCTCCACCAACCCTCAATCTAAAATATCGTTACTATACATATGATTACTATTGAAACAACTAAGGGAGATGAGATCGCCCAATTTATTTAATGGGGTGAGTTAAGTATTGGGGATCACGCGACCCGCCAACAGCAATCTTGTTTTTCTAACGCTGGGAAATCTTAGGCTCCGGTATATAGGGGGGACCCAACTGTCGTAATTAATTTGCCACGGAAACATCGGAAACCCAATTATCTTCGGTACAATGTGCTATCTATTAATAGATACAGATATTAGGATTCAATATCCAACCTGTACCGAATACTAGAATAGTTGCGGGAGGGAAAGTCGGGGCAGCAAAAGCTACCGGAATTCTTACTTATAACATTGGATAGAAATACAACAACTTGTTGCAAATGACAGAATTATTGCTAATTATGAAGCAACTATTTGCACCCTCTAAGAAATGAAAACCTTAGTATATCATTAAATATGATGCTGCTAAAAGATATATCTTTAGTATTTTGATACCTACTTAGCGTAGAGATAAATCTCGGTGTGACATAGCATATCGATTTTTCTAAATAGATATTTCTCTATAATCACCCTCAAATATTAAAAAAGAGATGGAGATATTAAAACGAGAGATTTAGTTAAGAAAATAGTGGGGACTAGGAATAAATGGATTTATTAGACGAAGACTTAATCTTTTGTGAGGCTATACCATAATGACCAGAGTAAAACGAGGATCTATATCTCGGAGATATCACAAAAGCATTCTCAGTTTTGCATCCGGATTTCGTGGAGCTCATTCAAAATTATTTAGAGCAGCGAGTCAGCAAGAGAAGAAGGCATTAGCTTGTGCTTATGTAGATAGAAGCAACCGAAAAAGAGAATTTCGTCGTCTATGGATCGTTCGAATTAATGCAGCAGCACGAAAAAATGGAACTACGTACAGTATATTGATTCACAAATTGCTTGAAAATCAAGTTTTTCTGAATCGCAGGGTACTTGCGCAAGTAGCTACTTTAGATGCTTACTGTTTTTCCAACATGATACTAAAATTTATTGGTAATGAGCATTAACATTCAGCCGTAAGCCTCTCCGGATTAAGCGGAGAGGCCAAGAAATAACAAAAACACGTATTAATGGATCTATTGCAGATAGAAAGAAAAAATAACCAGAAAAACGGACTGTCTTGTAGGCGATGGACTATTTTCAGTTTGATTGAACTTCAAGTCAATCTATTTTGCGAGAAATTCTTAGTTTCCAAATTAAGAGATTGACCAGAATGAAATTGTCTAATTCTCCTTTTTTGAAAAGGGCAGTAGAGCTAAGATACGAGCTCTCTTTATCGCGGTAGCTACCAAACGCTGTTGCTTGGAAGTCAGCCTATTCATACGTCTCGATAGGATTTTTCCCTGCTCACCGATGAATCGACGAAGTAAGCTAGTATTTTTATAATCCACATATTCATCAGATCGAATAGACGGGGAACGTCTACGGAGAGATTGTTTAAATTTATTCGTAATAGTTTTTTTTTTAAGACTACTAATACAAAATTATATTGATTACTCAGAAGTACAATTTATTTTTTTAGTTCCTTATGACAAGTATGTTTGTGGCAGCAAACACAGAATTTTTTTAATTCCAACCGAGTAGGTGTGTTACGACGATTTTTACGCGTGGTATATCGAGACATACCCGTTGATTTATCGACAGCCTCTTTGGAAGTACAGATTGTACATGCTAGGGCAATGGTTACTCTGGCGTCTTTCTTCTTGGTCATAAAATCAATTGCGTCATAATAATAATAGGATTTTTTGGAAAAAAAAAAATTAGGGGGGCTCATAAGTAGATCTAAATGTATTTGAGCGGACTACTCACGAAGTTTTAGCAATAAAATGTAGATTTCAGCTATCCCTCAATTGGTTACACGCTATTTGCTTCTCAAGACAGAAACTTATCGGATTTTTCTATTGCCTTGTCTGATCCCTCTGTAAGTCGTCCTTTTGGTCAAAGAAATGGAAATAACAAAGCGTCGGGAAAGAAACGGTTGACTTCTATTAGGGAAGCAGCTAACAAGACAAACCATATTGCAGCTACAACAGGGGCCGTAGATAGATATATCTTCACGTATTGCATTAAAACTACTCCTTCTTCTTAATCTTTTAGTCTTCTAACTGTTAGTCTTGATTCCTCTTCTATCTTTTCTTTGTACCTTTTATAAAATCAATTATTTATAACTTAAAAAGAAACCTTTCAAAAAAAGAACAAATGGACGGATTGATAATAGACAACTATCTATCGAGAAAACGAGAAAAAGTTCTATTTTACTAGTAGCCGGTATCTAAAGTTAGCGGCTATAATAAATTGAACTAAACAGCGTTAGATAAGTAATATCAGTCAGAATCAATATTAATAGGGATGTAACGCAGCTCGGTAGCGTGTTTGTTTTGGGTACAAAATGTCGCAGGTTCAAATCCCGTCATCCCTATTCTTAATTTGTGCATCAAAATTTGATAATAGGGCTTCTTGTCCTAATAAGTCTATTGCTACTCTTGAGAAAGGATCTCTTGCTCCTTCCTGGTCGCGCAGTGAGCAAGGAAACTGCCCTATCTAACAGACTTACCCCGAAAAAGGGGACGCCCTTAGTTCAGTCCGGTAGAACGCGGGTCTCCAAAACCCGATGTCGCAGGTTCAAATCCTACAGGGCGTGCTTACTACTTAGCCAAGAGTGATCTGAAGGACATAAAGTGTAGTCAATACAAGATATTGAGAAAATTGGAAACAGCATCTTTGGGTGTCAAAACAACCCCGCAGTTCCGTTTTTTAGATAAATAAGCTTTTTCCAACAAATTCTGAAAATGAGGAAGTAGTAAAGTTTTCTAAATTAATTTTTTAGAATGATATTTATAACTCAACTAAATAAAAAGATTGATTGGTGTTTTAGATGCGACAATTAATAAGATCTATCGAATATCTAATTGGTCGCCGCGCCGATATTGTGGGTATGCGGTTACAAATAATCCAGCTAAAGTTATGGGAATCAAACCCGACACAATTCCCGATAGTGATGCTTCAACCATTCTAGTTTATAGATATTTTATTTGAATACTTATCAAACTTCCCAAAGTTTCTATTTTCGTCAACCAAGTAGTAATTGGTAAGTGCAATGAGACAGTAGGCCCTGTTGGGGCCCCTTTTTCGCCCCCTTATCTTTGTTTTAGGTGATACTGATAAGTCACAGAATCTGAATTTTGTTTAATCCCACAAATAAGACTAAGGTCAAAATGAAAAGAGACGTCAAAAGGGCAAAATAGCTTAAGAAAGTGAACATAAATTTGAATACTAAATTAGCAAACAGATAGATTATTATACAATATATGATTTCTTTGAGTAGTTTATCACTCGAACTTACCGAATCAAAATTGTTTACTCAATTTTGTTACGCTGGGATTAATTACTACGATATATTTGGTAATTTACTATTAATTCATCTAAAATCATCAACTTAGCTTGTTTATTAAAATTATGTCTCACTTATTTGATGTATTAGGTAAGCGATTCCTTAGGATTTATTACTTGTTAATGGATAAATTACTAGTTGCTTGAAAAACACTTCCCACTTTTTGTAACGAGGGCAATTCCCCCATAAGAACTATCATTTTTTATTTGGCTTATAAATATGTTTAACTTCAGTTGAAATTAGTAATTGATTAGGCATACCGAGAGACTAATACAAGATTTGGAATGAAGCAAGTATGGGAAGAGAATATGTGCGCCCGCGGAACGAGACGCGATACGAGTATGAGACCAGCCAAGGCCTACTAGCCCCCAATTAGTTTGGTATAGATGTAGTCAACCAATCAAACGTTGTCAGTACCGGAACCCTCTTCCCGTTTGGCAAAGAAGTGACCTTGCCGCATTAAAGATGGACTAGCTATACTAAACCAGTATATTTTGGATATACCCTGGGTATAATACTGACAACCCAATTAGGGTTAGATCTCATTCGAAAACGAAAAGGTTTACTGTTAGATTCTTCATCTCTCACCTCTTTTTTTTTTTCTTTTTCGGAAAACAATCCTTTTTACAAGATAGATATAGATAGATACGGAGCTGAACATGTCTGGGAATACAGGAGAACGCCCCTTCGCTGACATCATTACTAGTATTTGATACTGGGTCATCCACAGCATTACCATACCCTCGCCGTTTATTGCAGGTTGGCCATTTGTTAGTACAGGTTTAGCTTACGATGTTTTTGGAAGCCCCCGCCCAAACGAATACTTTTCAGAGAGCCGACAAGAGGTTCCCTTGGTAACTGGCCGCTTTGATTCGCTGGAACAGGTCGACGCATTCACGAAATTCTTTTAGGAGAAATCAACGGCTTTAGATAAAACTTATCCGATCTTCACTGTTAGGTGGTTAGCCGTTCATGGCTTAGCTATACCTACAGTTTTCTTTTTGGGGTCCATATCAGCTATGCAATTCATTCAAAGATAGTTTTTAGTGAGCTCCGAATTTACGACACAACCGAATCCAAATAAACAGAGTGTAGAGTTGAATCGTACAAGCCTTTACCGGGGATTATTGCTGATTTTCGTACTCGCTGTTCCATTTCCTAATTACTTTTTCAATTAGAAACTAAAAAAGAATTGTTTGAAGGGAAAATTAAGATCCTGAATAAGTTATTTATGACTGTTAATGTCTCAAGTCAAGACCAGATGATGAAGCCAAAGAAGTAGAGGGCAAGGAGGTGTCACAGATGACAAATACCACCGGAAGGATTCCCCTGTGGTTGGTAGGTACTGCAGCCGGTACACTTGTGATAGGTTTGTTAGGCATATCCTCTTACGGGGCTTACTCAGGGTTGGGGTCGTCTCCTTGAAAAAAAAAAATTGATTACTAACATTTTGTTGGATTTTACAAGCGAAGTCTTCTTTTTTCTTCTCTTTTTACCTAAAGAAGGAGAAGAAAAAAACGATTCAATCTATATATTAATAAAAGAAAATATTAATAAAAGAAAGGCGGATCAGTGAGTTAGTTAATTAATTATGCTTTCTCCATCGACCGACGTAAGAGCTTCATCGGTATGGTAGTTCTACGACGTATCTTTTGAGTAAACAGTTGGGCTGGGACTTATATTGAAAGGATCAATAGAAACTAAATGAGATAGGAGACCTAAGCGGGGTAGCTTTCTATATTTTTTTTAATCATATCTTTAATATGCATCTATTCCTGTGGTTTGGGGGAAATTATTTCAGCGCTATAGATAAGAATAGTTTGGTAGAGGGCATCAACCCATAAATTTTCAGCTACAGCTTGTTGAAAAACTAATAAATGCGGTTTTACCCCTAATCCGGTATCCAGTAGCAACTTTTTTCAATTAGCTTTAATCCGTGATTTAGATACTAATTTAGATACTACTACCCACCGTCGCATATTCCGTGCCCCAGTTCAGGCTTGATAGAGTCGAACTAGGGAACGGGTCGATGGAAAAATCATCTGATTAAGTTAAAGAAAGAGAATGCGCGTGACTTTGTCATTGTCAATAGTGTTTCATTTGTATGCGACCATATGAGAATAAAAAGTTGATTCAATTAAGTCAATACTTTACTTGTGGCTATCGAGGAGTTAAAAACTCTTTTTTCATACAGAATTACGAATTATTTAACCGAGGGAAATACGAAAAACCAAAAACAGTAGGCAATCAGAAATTCATTTCTGCCAATTGCACTTTTTCAAACTGTTTTTTCTTAAGCACGAGAAAGATCTGTGCCAATACAACGGAAGCAAAAAAAGCTATGAGACCTTGAATACGCAACGGGTCTTGGAGTACAACTTCAATTTCTCCCTGACCAAATCCTCCAACATTGGGGTTACTAGTCAACGGCTGATCAGCCTTAACGAACTCACCTTCCGAAACTATGAGCTCGGGACCAGGAGGGACAATCTCGGTTGTTTCACGGTTTTCGGATGACTCCTCGATAGTAATCTCGTATCCACCTTTTCCTTCTCTACGAGCAATCTTCTTTATGTTTCCTGCTGACGAAGCAGTATAAACCGTGTTATTACTTCTGCTTCCATCTGGATAGATTTGCCCCCTCCCCCTATTCCCTCCAACATAAATAGGATATTTGAGAAAATGAGCTTCTTTGTCAATACCAGGATCCGGTGAGAGAATTGGAAATAGGATTTCGCTGTATAATTTGCCTGGTAGCGGTCCTACGACAATTATGTTCTCTCTGCCGGGACGGTAAGTTTGAAACGATAATTTCCCCAATCTCTCTTTCATTTCGGCTGGAATTCGATCAGAAGGAGCCAATTTGAACCCGTCTGGCAAAATGAGAACGGCGCCAACATTCAAGCCACCCTTTTTCCCATTTGCAAGTACTTGTTTTATCTACGTATCATATGGAATCTTAACAACTGCTTCAAAGACAGTATCAGGAAGGATAGATTGCGGGGCTTCAATATCCACAGGTTTCTTGGCTAAATGACAGTTGGCACACACAATACGTCCCGTAGCTTCTCGGGGATTCTCATAATTCTGTTGCGCAAAAATCGGATATGCATTTGATAAAGATGGGCAATTTAATTCAGCGAAACCGATCATTAGTGCAAATGACAGAATCCAACAACTTTTCATCCGATTATTCGTAATTATTCTTCGCATAGATTGATGATTAGTCTCAAGTCTTTTTACAAACGGGTCATATATTGACGCCGCTTGCTAGCAAACAAAATTATCTTGTTCTAATTCTTTTCATTCATAAACATTAAACTAGTTTTTAGCGGATGCCATATGGAAGGGGGGGGGCAATTAAACTAAATAGTGAATTAGTCTAGTCTGTTAGATCCAAATTCCAATAAATGTTTATCACCCACTCATTGTATGATAAGTTGCTACAATTGAGGGAGATGCGCGATTCAAATGACGAAAAATCCAATATTTAGATACTGTATCTAAAACAACTGGAAAGGTTGAAACGAGGCGAGAGATTACATATTTATTTGGAACCAAGCCAAAATGTTTAGAAAAGGAGCCTATGACTATTTCCCAACCATGGGGCGAGTGAAATCCTACGCATAAATCAGTTATTAGGAGAATCAAGAACGCCTTCATCGTATCATTCAAGCTATAAAACAACTCCTGAATCCAGGAATTCAAAACCGCAAGTCTTTTTCGACCTGCTATAAACGATAAAGCTGAGATGGCAATACTAATTACATCGGTTATTAACTGTAGCAGTAGCTGAATATTAAACTCGTTATACATTAACGCCAATTGAATTGTATCGTCATACGCATTTGCATCGAAATTTTGCAACTGCGGATCTACAAAATGCTTAGTCGCATCATCTAACCAGCGTAATGCTTCCACTTCTCTGAGCTGTCTCAGAGCTTTTTCCTCTTGAAGGGGGTTGATAAAAACTTGAGTTTGATTGATGTTCCACCAACCTCTAATCCAAGACTCTAGAAACCAGAATTTGATACTTATTGGAATTGTGAGGGGTAAAAACAGAAAGAAACCAACATATTGAAGGGAAACTAATGCTTGGTTTTTAGATAAGTCGAAATCATTATGGACTAACACACTTGAGTTATCTGTCAATTCCGCCCTAAACCTGGATAAGGTGCGAGTGACCGATCGGGGCACCAGACTAATTGACTCATAGGCCGATGGAAATGCCGATCCGCGATCAAATGATTTTTCAATCAATTTCTTATTATTTTGAGACGGGGAAAAGTTTCCATAACGACACGCTCTCTTGATATTGAAGTGATTTATAGCCGCTTCAATCCAAGCTAATTTCCTATTTTTTTTCTCTATATTCTTAAATCTATAAGAAACGCCTGCTTTTGCAAAGTCAAAGTCATTTTCCAATTTCTGTTTCTTATCTCCTGAAGAGGTAAGTTGCTTCATCCGGCTATTGACGCTTTTACCATCCGTGTAACAATTTTGTCGAAATTTCAAGTATATATCTTGAAAGAGGGAACTTTTTGAAAAGTTAGACATATTTAAACAATTTTTTGTCAAAGAATTAGTTTCACAACAGCACCCAACTGTAATTGAAAGTAATCCAAGTAGTTTTGTTTCATGGACAAATAGAAGATCTTCTTGCATTCACAAAATAGATACGCTAAATGTGTGCTCTAAGAGACTACAATATATTAGCTATCTAGACTTATTAAATGCTTTGTTGGTGGCCGCCGTTGTGGCCCGCAACAATTCCTCCAAGTTGGAGGGAATGACCTCATTTGGAGGAAAATCCAGTAGTTTTTATTAGGTCTAAAGTTGCTTACTAGCTTCGTAAGCTTTATCCAAGGAATGGGATACTAAAAGGTTGTCGAACAACCTTATTTTTCAGTAATGAAATCGCATAAATGAACTATGATTATCTATCAATCAACAGAAGGAAGTAAGCTAAATTTTATATCAATCAGATGAATTCTTGTAATTAGGTTATCCTTTTTGTAATCTGACCCCGCATTCCTCTCATTCCTCTCTAAATTATCCAGTTATAAGAAAGAGTCAGTAATATTTAAAAACCTTCAATTGATACACGCAGGAAACGGGCGGGTTCAGCAGCTTTTTCTTCCATATCTCTTAAAGTTAAACCTTCACCGATCCTAGTTAGTGGAATATTCTGTCGACCCCTAACTTTCAAGTAGAGGATTTGACGCGGGTAAAAGCCCTCCCGACTTTCCAAACCAACAGCTTCCACATCTTTTAGTCCAAGTCGAATGTGGATGCGGCGACTCTTTCCAGGGAAGCCCCACCGAAAGATAGAACAGAATCCTCTTCGCTTGTCAAACAGGTTGTAGCCACCCCCCACGTTCCAAAATGCAGTACACCACAGATAGAGTCCGAGAAAGAGGCCTGCAATCCCGTAGAAACACATTACAACACCTTGTGGGATAAAAACAATATGTTCAGATGAAAGTCCTGGGATTAGATCTCTCCCTACGTAGCTTGAAAGTCCTACCAATAGAAAACCCGTTGCGCCACAGGAGAGAATACAGGCCCAACATGAATTAGCAAATGTACGGGAGCCTTTTACAAAATCTACTCGGATCCATTTGGAGCAGCAATTCATTACTATTTCCTCACAGATTACATAATAAATAAATGAACCAAATTGTCACCAACCCAGCTTTCCCTATTTTTTTTCTTCCGGCCAATCACCCCAGTTTCCTTTTGACGTATTCGTGTTTAGTACTAGAGTACCAAAATCTATTTCAAGCTTGTGAGGTTAATTAATTACCTGCACGTACCTCATTTTGGGAACAGATAATCAACCTATATATCATTTCATATAAAAATAATAATGAGATATAGATTGATTGAAACATCTTCATTTCTTATTCATTTCTTAAAGTTGTTGGAAGGATAACTACCGAGAAAGAGAGAACTCATACCAATTTAGTAGTAAGGCTATCCCTTCCTTGATCTTAAGTGTTAGAAAAAGCCCCCGAGCGGCTTACGACGTTTCCAAAAGGAAAAAAACAAAATTATAAGACCTCATCCCGTTCTATATATAGAAATGAGATAGCCATTGTAACTGCTGGAAAAACCAAACCAACTAGGGGGACAAAGATGGAGGGTAGATAAGATGCTGCCATTAGAAAATTACCTCAATTGCAATAGGGAAAATATAAAATTTCTTTATACAATAATATAGCTCTGCGTTACTTTTCTTTCTACTATCTAATGATAGTCTTTTTATTCCGTAAAGAAAAGGGTTTACCGAGCTTTCATTGAGATAATATTAAATGGATTTCCGATTTTATGCATTCTCGCAGGTGGGCCGGGAACGGAGTATGCCGATCCAAAAAAGAGTTTGTTTTTTGATTCTGCAAAAATGTCAATAGCAATTGTCTTCTCATTAAGTTGTTAGAGGTAAGAGGTGACTAATTTAAAAAGATGAGACATAAGGATCGGGAACGAATTCAATCTTTTTCTTATAAGGAGCTAATGAATAAAGCTCGGATATTTCGCCTAAAACACCCTTCAATGAATTACGCGGGACGATCGAATCGAGTAGCCCATTTTCAAATAAAGACTCAGCTGCTTGAAAACCATCAGGTATTTTTTGACGCAATGTTTATTCAATTACCCTTTTACCCGCGAATGCTGTATATGCTTTAGGCTCGGCAATAATAATATCCCCCAACATGCCAAAACTGGCAGTAACACCTCCGGTGGTTGGATAGGTAAGAATCGATATATAAAGCAATTTTCTCTGAACTTGATGAATTTGCAAAACGGAAGAAATCTTAGCCATCTGCATCAAGCTTAACGTTCCTTCCTGCGTACGCGCTCCCCCGGAAGCACAAGTCAAAACCAACGGCGAAGACTTATCTGTAGCATATTCGATTAAGCGAGTAATCTTTTCACCCACAACGGAACCCATACTTCCCCCCATGAAGTGGAAGTCCATAACACCAAGCGCAATAAGTGTTCCATTTAGATAACCTATACCTGTTTGAATGGCGTCGGTTAAACCCGTTTTATCCTGAGAACCGGCTATCCGGTTCCGGTGGGAATCCTCGTCGGAAAAATCTAAAACATCTCTTGCAGTCATATCTTCATCCAGGGGAATCCATGTGTTGCGATCAATCAAAAGTTCGATCCTTTCCATACTACTCGTTGAAATATGATAACCGCATTCTTCACAGATACTTTTATTCTGTTTCAAAAATTTCACATAAAGCATGTTCCCGCAGTTATCACATCGCGCCCATAATCCCTTATTTGTATTAACATTTATCCACTTTTCTCTCTCTTTTTCGGCTGAGACGGAGACCCTCGTAGCTTCTTCAAGGAAAGCTCCAATTAATCCGCCAAATTTGCGCTTATCTTCAAACCAATCTGTTACAGACGTAAGAATCTCCTCATCTGTTGTTTCCATTATAGCTCAGTGAAAAATAAAATTTTAATGTATCTTTTTCAACATATTACGAATCTTTACTGCGCATAAACTCTGTATCAGCAAATTGATACTAAATCCAAGCTCATTGACCCAATATAGAAATGAGATCAGGAATGAACTAATTATCTATTAACTTAATAATATTGTAGGTGATGAATTTCTATTATCCGACAAAATGAAGGAAGCAATATGTTCTAGGACTAACCTTAATAAAGGTCTTTCTAACATGAGAAATGTTAGGTCTAAATTTAGACTACCCTTTTGTATATTGTAATCCTACAATACGGGTTGGTAGGGATTCGAACCCTTGGATCACATATTGAACATATGTGATCCCCAGCATTCACCGTTGATGAACCAACTTTACTGTATATTGTATAGTAGGAGTATGGGGAAATATTGAATTTCCCCCATACTCCTGGTCATCCCTGTTACAGAACAGGTGCTAATAAGAAAGAGTTACGTTACGAAAAGTCAAATGTATTTAATCCAAATCTATTTACAACGTGTCAATTGTATCAAACTCAAATTTAATAGCTTTCCATATCTCGCATGCAGCAGCCAATTCTGGACTCCACTTACTAGCTTCACGAACAATCTCATTACCTTCACGAGCGAGATCGCGACCTTCATTACGTGCCTGTACGCAAGCTTCTAATGCGACTCGGTTGGCTACCGCACCGGGTGCATTTCCCCAAGGATGCCCCAAGGTTCCTCCACCGAACTGTAAGACAGCATCGTCCCCAAAGATTTCGGTTAGAGCTGGCATGTGCCATACGTGGATACCCCCCGAAGCTACTGGGATTACACCCGGCATAGATACCCAATCTTGAGTGAAATAAACACCGCGTGCACGATCTTTCTCGATATAATCGTCGCGAAGTAAATCGACAAAACCCAAAGTAACTTCCCTTTCTCCTTCTAGTTTACCTACTACAGTTCCAGCGTGTACGTGATCCCCGCCGGACATGCGCAAAGCCTTGGCCAATACACGAAAATGCATACCGTGATTTCGTTGTCTATCAATTACAGCATGCATCGCGCGATGAATATGAAGAAGCAACCCATTATCTCTGCAATAGTGAGCTAAACTAGTATTTGCAGTAAACCCTCCAGTCAGGTAGTCATGCATGACAATTGGTGCGCCCAATTCTCTCGCAAAAACAGCTCTTTTCATCATTTCTTCACATGTACCTGCAGTAGCGTTTAAGTAATGCCCCTTAATCTCGCCTGTTTCAGACTGAGATTTGAAAAGAGCTTCTGCAACAAATAAGAAACGATCTCTCCAGCGCATGAATGGTTGGGAATTTACGTTTTCGTCATCTTTTGTAAAATCAAGTCCACCACGAAGGCATTCATAAACGGCTCTACCATAATTTTTGGCAGATAGACCTAATTTTGGCTTGATTGTACATCCCAATAAGGGGCGTCCGTATTTGTTTAACTTATCCCTTTCAACCTGAATACCATGTGGCGGTCCGTTGAAAGTTTTAGAGTAAGCGGGGGGGATTCGAAGGTCTTCCAACCGTAGGGCACGTAGAGCTTTAAATCCAAAAACGTTACCTACAATTGAAGTTAACATGTTGGTTACGGAACCTTCTTCAAAAAGGTCCAATGGATAAGCTACGTACGCAATATACTGATTTTCCTCTCCAGCAACGGGCTCAATATCGTAGCATCGGCCCTTGTAACGGTCAAGACTGGTCAAACCGTCTGTCCACACAGTGGTCCACGTACCTGTAGAGGACTCTGCAGCTACCGCAGCTCCGGCTTCTTCAGCTGGTACTCCGGGTTGTGGGGTCATCCGGAAAGCTGCCAAGATATCGGTATCTTTGGTCTTGTATTCGGGGGTGTAATAAGTCAGTCGATAATCTTTTACACCAGCTTTAAATCCAACACCCGCTTTAGTCTCCGTTTGTGGCGACATGGGTTTATTCCTCCCTATGACTAAATTAGTAAATCTTGCAAAGATGAGGTCTGCTCGGCATAGGTAAAGTATTTCGATGTGAAACGGATCGTGAGGTCAACCCGGACCATGATACTTAATACCTATCAAAACTCCATTTCAATGCATGGGACATTATCATTTTATACCGTGTCTCACACAGGTTGCAACTAATCAATTTGTTTTATTGTAAAAACTGCTTAAAAGGCAGCATTCTGCCTTATCCTAATTGACTTGGTAATCTCTTCGTGGTTAGACTGGTCGATAGACTGCGAACCAAAAAACCCCTAATCCCTTGTATGTAATAGTCAATCTTATTTGTCAAAGAATAGGACGCACGCCCAAATAACTAAGATCTAATAGATGGGGCGCAGATCTAACTAGTCTATAAATGGATACAAGATTAAGGATAAGTCTGCTTACTCTCTACCAACCTCCACTTTACTTTTCTATAGTTACATCTCTAAAACGATTTCCAATAGAAGCAAATGGGTTGAAAGGGAAGGGGATGATTGACTCTTTCTTTCCCACCAACCACTAGACGACGAAATACCACATATTTTTATCGATTCAATAATCAAATAAAGATAATACACCAAAATAGTATAGTTATGAAAACCATCTCTCTATCTTTCGAAATTTCTGAATTGGTGGGAAAAAACGTGGGCTCCATCACTCAGATCATTGGACCAGTATTGGATGTGGCTTTCTCGCAGGGGAAGATGCCCAACATCTACAACTCACTAATAGTTAAGGGACAAAATCCAGCAGGTCAAGAAATTAATGTTACTTGCGAAGTCCAACAATTATTGGGTAACAATGAAGTCAGAGCAGTAGCTATGAGTGCTACAGATGGTTTAACGAGAGGTATGGGTGCTGTTGATACGGGAGGCCCCCTTAGTGTTCCCGTTGGTGAAACTACTCTTGGGCGAATATTCAACGTACTCGGCGAACCTGTAGATAATTTGGGTCCCGTACAGAGTAGTACGACTTTTCCAATTCACAGGCCCGCCCCAGCATTTACCCAGTTGGATACTAAATTATCGATCTTTGAAACGGGTATAAAGGTTGTGGATCTCTTGGCTCCGTATCGTAGAGGCGGGAAAATCGGTTTATTTGGTGGGGCTGGAGTTGGAAAGACGGCTCTTATTATGGAATCAATCAATAATATTGCGAAAGCTCATGGAGGTGTATCTGTCTCTGGTGGGGTAGGGGAACGCACACGTGAAGGTAATGACCTTTACATGGAAATGAAAGAATCAAAAGTTATTAATGAACAAAATATTTCGGAGTCAAAGGTGGCCCTGGTTTATGGTCAGATGAATGAACCACCAGGAGCTCGTATGAGAGTTGGCTTAACCGCTCTAACAATGGCAGAATACTTTCGAGATGTTAACAAGCAAGATGTACTCCTATTTATTGACAATATTTTTCGCTTTGTCCAAGCGGGATCAGAGGTCTCAGCATTACTGGGTAGGATGCCTTCTGCCGTGGGTTACCAACCAACCCTCGGTACAGAAATGGGATCGTTGCAGGAAAGAATTACTTCTACTAAAGAGGGCTCAATAACTTCCATTCAAGCTGTTTACGTACCCGCAGATGATTTGACCGACCCGGCTCCCGCCACGACATCTGCACACTTGGATGCCACTACCGTGCTTTCAAGGGGATTAGCAGCAAAAGGTATTTATCCAGCTGTAGACCCGCTGGATTCCACCTCGACTATGTTACAGCCGTGGATTGTAGGAGAAGAGCATTATGACACAGCACAGGGAGTTAAACAAACTCTGCAACGTTATAAAGAACTTCAAGATATTATAGCTATTCTTGGACTAGACGAATTATCCGAAGAAGATCGCCTGACGGTAGCTAGGGCTCGAAAAATAGAACGCTTCTTATCGCAACCTTTTTTCGTAGCAGAAGTTTTCACCGGTTCTCCGGGTAAATACGTACGTTTATCAGAAACCATTAAAGGATTTCAAATGATTCTTTCTGGGGAGTTGGATAATCTACCTGAACAAGCTTTTTATTTAGTTGGAAATATCGATGAAGCCACTGCAAAAGCTACAGCTTTACAAGCGGAGGGCCAATAATAGATATGGTACTTAATCTTCGCGTAATGGCCCCTAATCGAATGGTTTGGAATTCAGAGGCTTGGGAAATTGTTTCATCCACCAATAGTGGTCAGATTGGTATACTATCCAACCACGCGCCACTACTTACAGCTTTGGATATGGGAGTTTTAAAGATACGTCACGACGGGCAGTGGTCTGCAATGGCCCCGATGGGAGGTTTTGCCATGATAGAAAACAATCAGGTAACCATATTAGTTAACGAAGCGGAAAGAGCTACCGAAATTGATCCCGACGAAGCTCTCCGAGCTTTCCAGATGGCCCAGGCTGAATCAGCTAAAGCGAAAGGGAAGAAGAGAGTAATAGAAGCGAACTTGACATTTAAAAGAGCGAAGGCCAGACTAGAAGCTTCAAATGCTACTTAACGGGTTTTTTATGAGTCCGAGAAGTAAGCAGGATTTGATAGTCTTATGATTAGACTACCGCGCTATCCGAAAAAAACATGCCACGCTTAAAAAGCCTCGATCCATTTCATATACAATAAAACTTATTAGATACCAACTTCTTCATCACGGTATCTAGTAAGTGTTATCTATTAGTATCTAGTAACTTGTACCTACTATTGGATTCGAACCAATGACTCTCGCCGTATGAAAGCGATACTCTAACCACTGAGTCAAGTAGGCCGCTATTAATCTTTATTCTCTACTATTCCTTTAGTACCTTTACTTATCAAAATAGGTGTAACTAATATTTAGATATCAGTATTATAACCAAAAGAGTAGCTAGATACAACTGCATGTTTGACCATTTCATAGATATTCGATCTTTTCTGTGCGTTGCACATACACTCTTTGTTAAAATGCATTTGATGGCTTGACATAAGTAAATTGATACCAACGATGCTTTTTCATATATGATCAAAATTTGGAGGCTATGCCTCAGCGGTAGAGCGTCCCGTTTACAAATGCACTGATATTCCTTCTACAGGGAGTTTGGCAACAACCAACACCTTCTGCAAAACTCTGCGCGATAATTTCTCATTTCACCCATGATTTTAGAACGCAAAATACCACTAGGGTGACGATAGACAGGATAATCAAAAGAAAGAAATTAATGGTTTAATAATCCAAAGCTACAATAAGTGAAGTGGTAGGGACGACGCGGGCACCCCGAGTTACATCTGTTCTTCATATCATGAACTTTGGAGTGTAGAAGATATCGTTTACTTTTTCCAATTATTTTTTTTTTCATTTTGTGGTTTTTAATAGTAAATAAAGATTTGTTCTTTGAAATAAAGAAAATAGGTTGGGCAATATTCTATTGCTTACTTCTACCAATTGGGGGTAACCAATTAAGGTAGAACCCGACGCCGTAAAAGCGGCATGTTGGGTTCACCAAAAAGTTAAAGGACGTTTACTTTTTAATACCCCGATCCACATGACCGCGAGTATCTACGATTAGAATCTATATAGTTCTAACTCAGGGGAAGAAAAGAGATAGGAGGCTCATAGAAATGGTTGTTGGCCTATGGCATGCTTATCAAACCTAAGCCATTTATTTAAGTTAAGTGCCTATACTCTCAAACACAAATCATTCAAATCTTATCTTTGAAATAGAAATCTATATAGATATATATGTTAGTTTTCTGATGCAATTAATAATTAGCTGGATCTTGGAAATGTGTAGTTAATATGTTCAGATTTATGAGTCACTCAATCTTTTTTTTTTGTCAGAAAATATACAATGTTATTGTCAAAGGTTTTAAAAAAACCAAATTGAAAGAATTAAGGTAAAAAAAAGGAGTAGGCTAATGTTTCTGCTACACCAATATGATTCCTTTTGGGTTTTTTTACTAGTATCTATATCTATTCCCTATTTAGCTTTTTTGATTCCCGGATTTATTGCTCCCGCTCGAAAAGGACCAGAGAAGTTAACGAGTTACGAGTCGGGGATTGAGCCGAAGGGAGATGCTTGGATTCAATTTCAGATACGTTATTACATGTTTGCTTTGGTTTTCGTGGTTTTCGACGTCGAAACCATATTTTTATATCCCTGGGCTGTGTCTTTTACAGAGTTGGGACTACTTGCTTTCATTGAAGTGATCATATTCATCTCTATATTAATTGTTGGTTTGGTTCACGCATGGCGAAAAGGAGCATCGGAATGGTGTCAACTTTGAAACATTCGGATAAAAGTGGCGGAGAGGGAGTCGAACTCTGCAATGTAGATATCCCCCTCAACTCGGTGGAGCCCAATCTTTCAGACTGGGGCGTATCAAATTCAATTTTTTTAGCTAATATCAGCGATTTCTCTAATTGGTCCAGACTTTCCAGTTTGTGGCCACTTTTATACGGAACCAGCTGCTGTTTCATTGAATTTGCCTCGCTAATTGGTTCACGGTTTGATTTTGACCGGTACGGTCTAGTACCCAGATCCAGTCCTAGGCAAGCAGATCTAATTGTTACCGCTGGCACCGTAACTATGAAGATGGCCCCGTCCCTTGTAAGACTTTACGAACAAATGCCTGATCCAAAATATGTAATCGCTATGGGAGCTTGTACTATTACAGGAGGCATGTTTAGCACCGATTCTTATAGCACCGTCCGCGGGGTAGACAAATTAATTCCCGTCGATATCTATTTGCCGGGTTGCCCCCCTAAGCCTGAAGCTATTATTGACGCGGTAACAAAACTTCGCAAGAAAATTGCTAGAGGAAGTTTCATAGATAAGGTTTCCCGTCCCACCCGAACGAAATACCCAACAATAAGTCATCGATTTCGGCTTGTGCCTAGCCTAAATATAGGGAAATATAATCAAGAATTAATTAATTGTGACACGAAGCTCTTATCAAATACTTTCTCGAAAGATTATCGAAAGGTTAAGTCTGACAAATAAACATTAGAAGGAAATGAATAACTAGAGCTAATTTGGTACATTGATAGGAGGCAAAGGGGGTGTCGATCAATATGGACGCTACTAGTATAGATAAGTTCAATATCGAGAGGCGGGGTCGGTTATCTGCTTGGTCAACTAAATATAGGTTTTTTCATCGACCTTTAGGTTTTGATTACAGAGGTGTAGAGACTTTGCAGATCAAGGCGGAAGATTGGTTGTCTGTAGCTGTTGCCCCATATGCTTACGGTTTCAATTACCTGCGGTCTCAATGTGCTTACGACTCATCGCCAGGAGGATCCCTAGTCAGTGTATATTACCTGACACAGGTGCGAGATCAGCCGGATCAATCGGAGGAAGTATGTACAAAAATCTTTGTTCCAAGGAAAGACCCTAAAGTACCTTCGGTTTACTGGGTTTGGAAAAGCTCTGATCTTCAAGAACGTGAATCCTACGATATGTTGGGAATAATCTACGAGGGTCATCCGCATCTTAGGCGTATACTAATGCCTGAAAGTTGGGTGGGATGGCCTCTACGTAAAGATTACGTCGTACCCAACTTTTACGAATTACAGGATGCCTTTTAATTCATATGACTTTTTTTATATGTATAGGAAAAGAAGCATTGGTCTCATCTGAAAACTTATCGGCATATCTTTGCTCTTCAATTTTTTTTTTACTAAACCTGCTTGCGGTTACCAAACGACTACCGTAGTTCTCAACTAATCTATCCACTAGTCGAGTCTATTTCTTGCTTCTTGGTTAGCTTCTTCATGAAATGAGAAGATTTTGCATAATATCGTAACTAGATTTGGCTTACCTACTATATCTAGTAATTGCCAAGAACCAGATTTGAACTGGTGACACGAGGATTTTCAGTCCTCTGCTCTACCGACTGAGCTATCTCGGCCAACTCATTTACGGGTAAGACTTACCTAAAAATCAGTAAAATCAGTTAGATTGATTTTTAACCTTCAGGCTTTTTTTTTTTGAACTAGTCAATCCGTGGATATCAATTTCATTGAAATGTTTAATTTATCAAACAAATAAAACCTAAAGGAGGGAGTTCAATTGGATGAGCCAGTCACGCGTTTTAAAAGCCCGAATGGCTCACTCAATTGTAAATTGTTTAAGAAAAGCCAAGAATATAATAAGTTGAAGTGGTTCTCAGATTATGTATCCAAACAAATTGTTTGGATACAAACAACCTGAAATGGGTTAGCTAAATCGTCTTGTTGGGGATAGAGGGAGTCGAACCCTCACGGTCTTTCTTGTGAAACCAACGGATTTTCGTTCTACCGCAACTTGCGCCGCTGCTTTTTACCCTTATCGGGGGCGTAGAGAGGGGCTCTACCTCCATTCACAAAGTTAGCAGTCTTTTATACCGACTCGTCTGTTAAACAATTCTCATTAGAATAAAGTGGGATGCTGCAGCAGGTAATAGAATATTATGTCCTATATACATAATAATATATAATAGGAACAGTCTAGTTAGTGTTCTATTAATTAGAAAGTACAAGCATAAATTATCATAATTTCGTGGTTCAATGCTGGCCCTAAGTCTAAGCTAAGCGGGGGTCCGCGTCCAGATCAAACAAAAAAAAAAATGAGAAATTCAATTACTAGGTACTGGGTCTCATTGTCATACTTATCCATCTTATCCGGTGCAGTTAAAAAGAAACACACTTCAATATATTCAGTTATTTTGAGAACTAGTAACTAACAAGATTCTTGTTGGAATGGCCCCCGTCGAGTCTCTGTACCTATCCTGTTTCATCGCCTTAAATTCATTTAAATCTATTCAAGTAATACTGGATTTGGCTCAGGATTGCCTGATAAATAATCCCAGGTTCCCCTGAATCTGGGGGCTGTCACTTGATACGTCTCCATACCCAGGCTCAATCTGGTTGAGTCCGCTGCGTCTACCATTCCGCCATATCCCCACTTTGTAAGCCCCAATAAATAAATATATAACTATATCTTATATAGTACTATTTAAAGCTATAGCTGAAAAGATAAATTATGGCGTGTATGTACCTGCCTATGATTAGTTTAGGCGGACGCCCTTTTGCTAATTGTAAATCAAAGTAATTTAGAATTGTGACCTAATGTTTATGTGTCTACACCTCTTTTTTTTATCGGGATATTATCTAACAGAAAACATGTCATTCAACTTTTCACTTGGTGAATGGAGAATTCTTTTTCTTTTTCAAGAATTGAGTTTCTACTATAATAGTATATACGAATAGGCTATTTGAAGCAATATATTTGTCAATCAGTTTGATTCTTTTTTACTAAAATATTTATATAAATGGATATGCTAGAACGCTGACAGCGGGAATTGCCGGTAGTCCGTAGTTCCTTGTATACCCCCTATCAAAGAAAGAGTTTTTCACCTTCTCCCTATTTGTACTCTAATGGTTAAACACAAGTTGAATATTTGTTTATTAGCTCCTAATCGCATGTTATGATTGTCACAGCTATCAACCCTGGCTGGCTTCGGTTTCTCGCCAACAATTTTAAAATAAATGCTACTTCCCTACTCAAGTGTTTTCTCCAACTTGATTATAAAATTTTTACAGAAAAGGAGTTTTTACGTCTCGCTATCGAGGGCCCCGTTTGAAAATGATACGTCGTTTAAAGAATTTACCCGGGTTTATGGGTGAGGATGAAAAAACTAACCTGAAGGAAGTTCGAGTTACTACTGATCAATCAACTTCAAGAAAAATATCTCAATTCTGTGTGCGTTTGGAGGCCAAACAAAGATTACGTTTTAATTATGGATTAACAGAACGCCAACTATTGAGATACGTACGTATTGCTAGAAGAACTAGGGGTTCAACGGGTCAAGTACTATTGCAACTACTTGAGATGCGTTTAGACAATGTTCTCTTTCACTTAGGTATGGCTTCAACTATTCCCGCCGCTAGGCAGTTAGTTAATCACAGACATATCTTAGTAAATAATTGTATTGTAGATATACCGAGCTATCGCTGTAAGCCGAAAGATCTTATTACTGTTCGAAATCGACCAACTTCTGTTAATGCCCTGAGAAATAAATCACTTGTAGGGGACAAAACACCGGATCACTTGACCTTTGCCCTATCGGAAGGCGGCAGGCCAACAGGATTAGTTAATCGTATTGCTAATCGAGAATCCATTAATTTGAATATAAATGAATTATTAGTTGTTGAGTATTACTCTCGCAAAGCTTAATGATTATTCATTTAATTCTTAATTTAGTTGAATACTTTGCAGATATCTTTAAAAAGAACCCATCACAAAAAAAATTAGCTAAGGTTGAGTAAGCAGATTCTTCTGGAAATAAGAAAAACGTTTAGTTTGGTACTTTCTCGAGCATAATAGAAAGTCTAACCCTTTCCCCTACTTCAGGGATAAATAGTCTCTTGTTGGACAATTTGATTTGGTACGCAATGAGTTATCTAAATTACATCTTCACGTCACTTTAGCTAAATATTTTATAAACTAGGGTCTTATCAATTCTTACTGCTTTTACTGAGATGGTCCTTTGTATTTACTTCTCCAAAGGATTGATTTAAAAGCCCAAATTTATCCCGTATTTTTCAAATTCGCAAATTAACTAAATTTTGATAGTAGAACAAAAAGTAAGACAACCTTGAGGAAGGAAGTAGTTTGGTAAAGGAAAGGGAGGGATTCGAACCCTCGGTAGCTATAAATCTACTTAGCATTTCCGGTGCTACGCCTTAAACCACTCGGCCACCCTTCCTGAGGGTCATTAATCAACTTACCCAACATATTTTAGAGATTTGAATAATGAAATGACAAGTTACTTTCCCAACTAGTAATTGATAAAAGTCTCGTCTTTGAAAGGTAAATTGATAAGATAAAATAAATTGAACGCGATTTGCCATTTTACAAACTTCTTTTTTTAGAAAAGATATTTATCACCCAAACATAGTTTTTTTTTTGTAACTTCAATTAATTTACCACTAGTAGGTAAAGTGCAGAAAAAGAGCAAGGAGTCAAAATCGATTACGCCTAGATCTCAAAAAAACGACAACTTTATTGACAAAACTTTCACAATTCTAGCAGATATTTTGTTGCAAACCCTACCTACCACTAAGAGAGAGAGGGAAGCTTCTACATACTACAGGGATGGTGCGATTCGATAAAGTAAACAATTTACCATTCTTCCATAGAAGTTGGATAAATTGAAGTTTTAATAAACCCACATTTCTTTGAGGTGTCTTTCGGTTACCAAACAAACCCTTTGGTCGCGTATCCACGATTCATGCAACCTTTGAAATTACGACTCCTATATCCTACGAATTTCCATCTTGAGAAAGCCAGAGGTCAAATCCATAATTTGATGTGTAATACATAGCAATTCCATGAGTAAGCATGGAGAGGGGACGGACACCACATGGAGGAATTGGCAATACAAAATCTCCGTCAATTTCTGATTTCGACAGATATTGCCTTTAGAGTAACTTTGAAGTCGCGGTAACGACCATTAAGTGATTGGGGCAACAAAATTCCATCCCGTTTGCAACTTGGATACCCCTAAAATCATCGGAGATTGCTAAAGTGAGTAGCCCCTCAAAAGAATGAAATGTTGGGAACGAATAAATTGACAAAGGACTTGTTGCTAATCTCGTCGCCGTGAGGGACTGACACAGCTGTCTCAAAAAATTCTTTGTGAGAAGGATGGTTAGATACCAGTTTCCTGAAACACTAACCCCCGCTTAATTTTGGTTTGGGAGTAGAAATACCTAGATCATCTCGAATGTTACCCCCTTTTACGAATCCAGCGGGAGTAGCCGTATGAGTTGGAAATCTCATGTGCGGTTTTGAAACGGGTCTTGTTTTCACAAGAAACCGTAACGCATGTCAGCCCAATCTGAAGGGGAATATGCAGAAGCTTTATGAAGCTACTACAAAGCCATGCGTTTAGAGATTGATCCTTATGATCGAAGTTACATACTTCATAATATAGGTCTTATTCATACAAGTAATGGGAAACATGCGAGAGCTTTGGAATACTACTTTCAAGCACTAGAACGGAATTCTTCTCTACCACAAGCTTTTAATAATATGGCTGTGATCTGTCACCACGTGCGACTACCTGCGCTTTCGGATTTTCCGGTTCATCAAACATCAACCTATAAAGAAGGCTTCCCTCAAGTATACTATCAAACCTGAGTTTTCTTGAGCTGCGGGATTCGTCCTCTTTCAAATAAATCCGGGTTTAAAGGAGAACGATAGCCTAATTGTCTCATGGATAACTGACTGAATTGAATAATAAAGCACCGTAAAGATTGGTCATTGAAAATCCGGGTTGATACGATGAAATTGGTCTACCAGAAAACTTTCACAACTGGTCTCTGTGGTAGAGGCGGTCAAAAGAGGAATAAGTGACGGACCACGGTGTAGTATCAAATCCTAAAAGTTTTTTTTTCATCCAAAAAATCCGCATCGAAATGGGGTAGTTAGTATCGAAAGAGGTTATTCCTTCTTTCTTTTTGTTTTTTGAGAGTACGGAAAAGATCTTATTAGAAATAGGTAAGATCATAAACCTGACTATTCTTAGTTCCTTCGAAATTTGGAAATGATCCCTATTTAGTTTTTAAAGGACGAAGATTTGGTAACAGAGTTGTGTGAGCCGTGTGAGGCGGGAAACCCCCAAGTTCGGTTCTAAAGGGGGGGTAAGGTAATAATCACCCATTCTGATCGAGGAGAAGAGGCCATCTACCAGGGGAATTTGGAAATTTCGGAGGCTTGGTTTGATCAAGCTGCTGAGTATTGGAAACAGGCGATAGCACCTTCCCCCGGTAATTACATTGAAGCACAGAATCGGTTAAAAATTACGGGACGTTTATCTTTGTTCAATTAGTCAGCGGGAAAAGCAGAACGGCATCAAATAAAAAGGTTAGGAGACACAGTTAATAAATGGAGGTTTCTGCTTGCTAGACATCGACTAGCCACCCATCCCTTTATTGAACAGGCGATCACACCTATAAAGTCCGTTAGGCACTGCTGGTTCATGTAATAATACCATCAAAAGCCTACCCTGCATAACTTCTTCACAGTAGTTGTTCAAGTTTCAAACTCAAGAGGTAAAGAAAATAGATTACTACATGCTGGTAAAAACTATAATTCTTAGAAGTGTTATATCTTCCGTTGGTAGGTCGTTGTTATTTCCTGCCCGAATAGAGGAGAGTCCCGATGACTATTCGTTCGCCAGAACCAGAAGTCAAGATTATAGTGGAGAAGGATCCTGTAAAGACCTCGTTTGAGAGATGGGCTCAACCCGGACATTTCTCGAAAAATTTGGCTAAAGGTCCAAGTACCACCACATGGATTTGGAACCTACACGCTGATGCTCACGATTTTGATAGCCATACCAATGATTTAGAGGATATATCCCGAAAAATATTTGGTGCTCATTTTGGTCAACTAGCCATTATTTTCATTTGGTTGAGCGGTATGTACTTTCACGGGGCTCGTTTTTCTAATTATGAAGCGTGGCTTAATGATCCTACTCACGTGAAACCTAGCGCTCAAGTTGTTTGGCCAATAGTGGGTCAAGAAATACTTAATGGGGATGTAGGTGGAGGGTTCCAGGGTATCCAGATAACATCTGGATTTTTCCAACTTTGGCGAGCTTCCGGAATAACTAATGAGTTACAGCTCTATTGCACAGCTGTGGGTGCCTTAATCTTTGCCGGACTAATGTTTTTTGCCGGTTGGTTTCATTACCACAAAGCCGCCCCGAAATTAGCTTGGTTCCAAAATGTTGAATCAATGCTAAATCATCATTTGGCGGGTCTATTGGGATTAGGATCTTTAGGGTGGGCAGGCCATCAGATACATGTCTCATTGCCGATTAACCAATTATTAGATGCAGGGGTTGACTCTAAAGAAGTACCCCTTCCTCACGAATTTATACTTAATCGTGAGATCCTAACTCAGGCGTATCCAAGTTTTGCGAAAGGGCTGATCCCTTTTTTTACTCTTGACTGGTCAGAATACTCAGATTTTTTGACTTTTCGCGGAGGATTAAATCCAGTGACGGGAGGTTTGTGGCTAACCGATACCGCACATCACCATTTAGCTATCGCTGTTCTTTTCTTAGTAGCTGGTCATATGTACAGAACCAATTGGGGTATCGGCCATAGCACAAGGGAAATCCTGGAAGCTCATAAAGGCCCCTTTACTGGTGAAGGTCACAAGGGTCTCTACGAAATTCTAACGAGCTCGTGGCATGCTCAATTAGCGATTAATCTTGCTATGCTAGGCTCTTTAACAATTATTGTGTCCCACCACATGTATGCAATGCCACCATATCCTTATTTGGCCACTGATTATGCCACACAACTTTCCTTGTTCACACATCATATGTGGATAGGGGGTTTCTTAGTGGTTGGCGCAGCTGCACATGCAGCTATCTTTATGGTAAGGGATTATGATCCAACTACTCAATACAACAATCTTTTAGACCGTGTTATTCGGCATCGCGATGCAATAATTTCACACCTTAACTGGGTTTGCATTTTTCTAGGCTTCCATAGCTTCGGACTATATATTCATAATGACACTATGAGTGCCTTGGGACGTCCCCAAGATATGTTTTCGGATACCGCCATTCAGTTACAACCAATATTTGCTCAGTGGGTGCAGAATACTCATGCTTTAGCTCCCGGATCAACCGCGCCTAATGCGGCAGCGGCTACTAGCTTAACCTGGGGTGGCAGTAACTTAGTCGCTGTAGGCGGCAAAATTGCCATATCTCCAATTACGTTAGGGACTGCAGATTTTTTGGTACACCACATCCATGCATTTACGATTCATGTTACTGTATTAATATTATTAAAGGGTGTTTTATTTGCGCGCAGCTCCCGACTAATACCCGACAAGGCTAACCTTGGTTTTCGTTTTCCCTGCGACGGTCCCGGCAGAGGGGGCACCTGCCAAGTATCTGCTTGGGATCACGTCTTCCTAGGTTTATTCTGGATGTATAATTCAATTTCAGTGGTTATATTTCATTTCAGTTGGAAGATGCAATCCGATGTATGGGGCAGTATAAGTGAACAGGGGGTTATAAACCACATCACTGGGGGAAATTTTGCACAAAGTTCAACAACCATTAATGGATGGTTACGTGATTTTTTGTGGGCGCAGGCCTCCCAAGTTATCCAATCATATGGTTCTTCGTTATCCGCGTATGGTCTCCTATTTCTAGGAGCTCACTTCGTTTGGGCTTTCAGCCTAATGTTTTTATTTAGTGGTCGCGGATACTGGCAAGAACTCATTGAATCAATTGTTTGGGCTCATAACAAACTGAAAGTTGCTCCCGTTACCCAACCTAGGGCTCTGAGTATTATACAGGGACGTGCCGTGGGAGTAGCTCACTACCTTCTGGGTGGAATCGCCACAACGTGGGCGTTCTTCCTGGCGAGAATCATTGCAGTGGGATAATGGCTAGGAGGATTTGAGAAACATTACGGCATCAAGATTTCCACAGTTCAGCCAGGGTCTATCCCAAGACCCAACTACTCGTCGGATCTGGTTTGGTATAGCTACTGCCCACGACTTCGAGAGTCATGACGATACGACCGAGGAACGTCTCTACCAAAAAATATTTGCATCTCATTCTGGTCAATTAGCTATCATTTTTATCTGGACCTCCGGGAATTTGTTTCATGTAGCTTGGCAGGGTAATTTTGAGGCATGGGTGCAAGACCCTTTACATGTGAGACCGATCGCTCATGCTATTTGGGATCCTCACTTTGGACAACCAGCTGTTGAAGCTTACACCCGAGGGGGAGCCGCAAGTCCGGTGAATATTGCCTATTCCGGCGTGTACCAATGGTGGTACACTATTGGTCTACGCAATAACCAAGACCTATATAATGGAGCCATCTTTTTACTAGCTATTTCTGCTTCGTTATTATTAGCTAGCTGGTTACATCTGCAACCTAAATGGAAACCAAGCATTTCTTGGTTCAAGAATGCTGAATCTAGACTCAATCACCATCTTTCAGGACTCTTTGGGGTGAGTTCTTTGGCCTGGGCTGGACATTTAGTACATGTAGCTATCCCCGAAGCTAGGGGCGGGCATGTCAGGTGGAATAATTTTTTGACTGCTACCCCGCATCCTCAAGGATTAGGCCCCTTTTTTTCGGGTCAGTGGAGTATTTATGCGCAAAATCCAGATTCTAGTAACCATTTGTTTAGTAGTACTCAAGGAGCAGGGACAGCTATTCTAACCTTCTTGGGCGGATTTCACCCGCAAACTCAAAGTTTGTGGCTAACTGATATTGCTCATCACCACTTAGCCATTGCGGTTGTGTTCATAATTGCTGGCCACACGTACAGAACAAATTTCGGTATTGGACACAGTATGAGGGAGATTCTGGAAGCGCATACCCCCCCGGGAGGTAGGTTGGGTCGTGGACACAAAGGACTTTATGATACGGTGAATAATTCCCTCCATTTTCAATTGGGACTTGCTTTAGCAGCTTTAGGAGTTATCACTTCCTTGGTTGCGCAACACATGTATTCCTTACCTGCGTATGCTTTTATGGCGCAGGATTATACGACTCAAGCTGCGCTATATACCCATCACCAATACATTGCCGGGTTTATAATGACAGGAGCCTTCGCGCATGGAGCTATATTCTTTATAAGAGATTATGATCCGGAACAGAATAAGGATAATGTCTTAGCAAGAATGTTAGAACACAAAGAAGCTATAATAGCTCACTTAAGTTGGGCTAGCTTATTTTTGGGGTTCCACACATTAGGGCTTTATGTACACAACGACGTAATGTTAGCCTTTGGGACTCCGGAAAAACAGATTCTCATTGAACCCGTATTTGCTCAATGGATTCAATCCGCTCATGGGAAAACTTTGTATGGTTTTGATGTGCTTCTATCCTCGACCGGTAGTCCAGCAATTAATGCCGGGCGAGGCTTGTGGCTACCCGGTTGGCTGGACGCTGTGAACAACAGTAGCAACTCGCTCTTCCTAACAATTGGTCCCGGGGATTTCCTGGTTCACCATGCTATTGCTTTGGGCCTACATACAACTACACTGATTCTAGTGAAAGGTGCATTAGATGCGCGCGGCTCCAAGTTAATGCCAGATAAGAAAGAATTTGGTTACAGTTTTCCTTGTGATGGTCCCGGCCGAGGCGGTACCTGCGACATCTCTGCTTGGGACGCCTTCTATTTAGCCGTCTTCTGGATGCTGAACACCATTGGATGGGTCACTTTTTACTGGCATTGGAAACACATCACCTTGTGGCAAGGCAATGCCGCTCAATTCAACGAATCTTCTACATATCTAATGGGATGGTTGAGGGATTATCTGTGGCTGAATTCATCACAACTTATTAATGGCTATAACCCCTTTGGTATGAACAGTTTATCTGTGTGGGCATGGATGTTCTTGTTTGGACATCTTGTGTGGGCTACTGGATTTATGTTTTTAATTTCTTGGCGTGGTTACTGGCAAGAACTTATTGAAACGCTAGCCTGGGCCCATGAACGTACACCTTTAGCAAACGTGATACGTTGGAAAGATAAGCCAGTTGCCCTCTCTATCGTTCAAGCAAGGTTGGTGGGACTAGCCCACTTCTCCGTGGGTTACATATTTACCTACGCAGCTTTTCTAATAGCGTCGACATCAGGTAAATTTGGCTAATTTGTTTTCCTACCAACTATTAATTTGTTTAATTCCGCTCTAAACTTACCCTTTTGACTAGCTCTTTCAAAATCGTTTTTCTATCAAACTATGCGTTTACCAATACCTAGAAGGGATATTCTCTTTTTTTCTTCTCTAATTATTAGTAAATAACTTTTTTGTTGTAAGTTCATTTCATTTTAAAGTAGTAATTCAACTTCGCTTATTGATTCATCCATTATGGCAAAGAAAAGTCTTATTGAGAAAGAAAAAAAGAAGAGAAAATTGGTAGAGAGATATAGAATTACCCGTCAATCTTTGAAAAAACGGATTAATAGTAGTTTGACAATTCAGGATAAACTAACTATTTCTATAAAATTGCAATCTTTACCGCGTAGTAGTGCACCTGTTCGTCTTCGTAATCGATGTTCCTTAACCGGACGACCCAGATCAAACTATCGTGATTTCGGATTATCCAGACATGTACTTCGCGAAATGGCACACACTTGTTTACTCCCCGGGGTATCAAAATCGAGTTGGTAGGAGAAGTTTTTTTCTACTTCTATCACAAGTGATATCTAATTTTATGCATTAGATAGCTCTTTATGCTTACATTCAATGTAATTATTCAGAAGATGTATAATAATTACGTTGAAGGCATTAACTAAGCGGGGTAGAGCAGCTTGGTAGCTCGCAAGGCTCATAACCTTGAGGTCACAGGTTCAAATCCTGTCTCCGCAACGTGAACCATCATTTGTTTACCACACGTTATTAGTTTGGTGCTGGTCTTCATCATGAATTCAGACTAATTAATCAAATTCCATAATTCAGACTAATTAATCAAATTCCATTTCTTATTAAAAAATCAGATACAAATATGTGCCTCCATCAGCCCGGAGATTAAGGAAACCCAAGTAAACCCATTTTTTATTAGAGTTAGGTTCTTTGACGTTACGAGACAATTGAAAAAATGATCTAATTTTTACTTTGTTTTTTTACTGCCATTTCTACCTCTTTTTTTTCACTAAAACGTAAGCCTCTTTATTTAAAGAGAGTTATCTAGAAAGAGTAAAATGATAGATTGAGGAGGGGTTTCTAGTTGTACAGATATACAACTAACAGAAAGATAGCTTTCTTGGATTGCTCTCTACATTAGGTTTAGTTGCCTTCACCGTATCAAATCCTGTATTGATTGCGATTAAAAAAAGATAAAGCAAGGAGAATATGCCCTTTTAACTCAGCGGTAGAGTGACGTCATGGTAAGGCGTAAGTCGTCGGTTCAAATCCGATAAAGGGCTAGCTGATGAAAAATTACATGAAACCCGATAAATAAGCTGTTTTGGCCCCGGGTCTTGATTGTCTCGATAAAAAAAAAAATAGATGGATATAATTCTTATTATTTGAAACTTCTTTGTTACCCTTATCTTGGAATTGAATAAAGATTCTCAATCTATATATATATAGTTGTAGAAATTCTGATTTGAAGGAAAAAGGTAGATTACATAACAGCCCCCTCATTACTGTTTATGTAGGTAGTTTCCTGCTACTAACAAAAATTATTTTTGTCTTCAGCACACTTTTCTTTCTAACATCCACCAATACTTGAATACTAAATTGCTGTTGTGAGACTTTTAAACAATAAAGAAAGACTTTGTCCTATTTTTAAGTTTTTGATGCATTTCTAGCTCGAAGTTACACTGCGGCTACTTAATTACCCACTCTCAGTATTTTTGAAAAAAAAAAAGCTTTCAATTGTTAATACGAGTTGGTAAAATAAGTACCAAAAGAATCTCAAAGAGGGTATAAATACCACCCTATTTTTTTCTACGGATTCATAAGAATAAAAATTCTTGTCTACCTAAGCCGGATTTTTCAAGCATCGTCAATGCGGTGGAATGGTTAACGAAGTAAAGTCTTGGGAGAAAAGAAAGGTCTACCCACTTCTAGAAATACGACATAAGGCATGAGATCAGCTCAGGATCAAGTAAGCAATAAAAAAAGAAACTATTAAGATCTAAAATTAGATGGTAAATAATAAGGAATTAGGGAAAAAAAGAAAGGGAGAAGAGAAATTGAAGGCAAAGAAAGGATACGTGGGGGGGGGGGTGGCCGGGAACCTCGAAAATCTGAGAGTTAAATACTTATCAATCTTATTTTCATGTAATAACTCGTGAGAATATGCTGCTTTGGCAAATTACTTCTTGATTTTCAAAAGACCAGTATTCAGTCTTATGTTGGTCCCAATCTTATATTACCCCGAAGGGATGAAACTCTACTGTTTCGTGGCTTGATTGAGAAAAATTAGGGGAACCCAAAAATGGTTTGAAAAAACGAGTGAGGGAATGATTATGACCATTGCCATCGGAAAATCTTCCAAGGAGTCAAAAGATTTATTTGATAGTATGGACGACTGGCTCAGAAGAGATCGATTCGTCTTCGTGGGTTGGTCTGGCTTACTACTGTTTCCCACAGCCTACCTTGCTTTGGGAGGTTGGTTCACAGGTACAACCTTTGTTACCTCATGGTACACCCATGGATTAGCTAGTTCTTATCTGGAGGGATGTAATTTCCTGACTGCCGCGGTCTCCACTCCCGCTAACAGTTTGGCCCACTCCTTGCTTCTATTGTGGGGTCCCGAAGCACAAGGAGATCTCACTCGTTGGTGTCAATTAGGGGGTTTGTGGACGTTCGTTGCCCTTCACGGTTCTTTTGCTCTAATAGGTTTTATGTTACGCCAATTTGAACTTGCAAGATCTGTGCAACTACGGCCTTACAATGCAATAGCTTTTTCCGCTCCAATTGCGGTTTTTGTTTCCGTATTCTTGATTTACCCTTTGGGACAATCCGGCTGGTTTTTTGCACCCAGTTTCGGGGTAGCTGCCATCTTCCGATTCATCTTATTTTTTCAAGGTTTTCATAATTGGACCCTAAACCCATTTCATATGATGGGAGTTGCAGGAGTCCTCGGTGCTGCCCTCTTATGCGCTATCCATGGTGCTACAGTGGAAAATACTATATTTGAAGATGGTGATGGCGCAAATACATTTCGCGCGTTCAATCCAACTCAGAACGAGGAAACCTATTCGATGGTAACCGCAAATCGCTTCTGGTCCCAAATATTTGGTGTTGCTTTCTCAAACAAACGTTGGTTACACTTCTTCATGTTATTTGTGCCAGTGACAGGTTTATGGATGAGTGCCATTGGAGTAGTTGGTCTCGCCGTTAATTTACGCGCATACGATTTTGTATCCCAAGAAATTCGCGCAGCAGAAGATCCTGAATTCGAGACTTTTTACACAAAAAACATCTTACTAAACGAAGGTATCCGTGCCTGGATGGCGGCTCAGGATCAGCCTCATGAAAACCTTGTATTCCCCGAGGAGGTTTTACCCCGTGGAAACGCTCTTTAATGGAACCCTCTCGTTGGGTGGTCGCGATCAGGAAACTACAGGTTTTGCTTGGTGGGCCGGCAACGCTCGGCTAATTAATTTATCTGGTAAATTGCTTGGTGCCCATGTAGCTCATGCCGGTCTGATCGTCTTTTGGGCCGGAGCTATGAATTTGTTTGAAGTGGCTCATTTCGTATCAGAAAAGCCTATGTATGAGCAGGGACTAATTTTACTTCCCCATCTGGCTACGCTGGGCTGGGGGGTGGGTCCCGGGGGAGAGGTAACCGATACCTTTCCCTATTTTGTTTCTGGAGTACTTCATTTGATTTCCTCTGCAGTTTTAGGATTCGGGGGTGTATATCACGCCTTGATCGGACCCGAAACTTTAGAAGAATCCTTTCCCTTTTTTGGATACACTTGGAAAGATAAGAATAAGATGACTACAATTCTCGGTATTCATTTAATACTACTAAGCTTTGGAGCTTTTTTATTAGTTTTCAAAGCACTCTACTTTGGGGGATTGTATGACACATGGGCACCCGGAGGTGGAGACGTAAGAGAAATTACGAATCTTACCTTAAATCCTAGCATTATCTTTGGCTATCTGTTGAAATCGCCTTTTGGGGGAGAAGGGTGGATTGCAAGTGTGGATAATCTGGAAGACATAATTGGAGGACACGTGTGGCTGGGATCCATTTGTCTTTTCGGTGGGATTTGGCACATATTAACTAAGCCGTTTGCCTGGGCTCGTCGCGCTTTCATATGGTCCGGAGAAGCCTACTTATCCTATAGCTTAGGAGCCCTTTCTATTTTTGGCTTCGCCGCCTGTTGTTTTGTCTGGTTCAATAACACAGCATATCCTAGTGAATTCTACGGTCCCACCGGACCGGAAGCTTCTCAAGCTCAAGCTTTTACCTTTCTCGTTAGGGATCAACGTCTTGGTGCTAATGTAGGTTCTGCTCAAGGCCCTACTGGGTTGGGTAAATACCTAATGCGTTCCCCCACGGGAGAAATCATCTTCGGAGGCGAAACCATGCGCTTCTGGGACCTACGTGCCCCTTGGTTAGAACCTTTAAGGGGTCCCAACGGTTTAGATCTCAGCAAGTTGAAGAAGGATATACAACCGTGGCAGGAGCGGCGATCCGCGGAATATATGACTCACGCCCCCTTGGGATCTCTAAACTCCGTAGGTGGAGTAGCTACTGAGATCAACGCTGTCAATTACGTATCTCCCCGGAGTTGGTTAGCAACTTCCCACTTTGTCCTAGGATTTTTCTTTTTTGTAGGTCACTTATGGCATGCGGGTAGGGCTAGGGCAGCCGCAGCCGGTTTTGAAAAAGGAATTGACCGCGATACTGAACCCGTTCTTTCTATGACACCTCTTAATTGAGACTCAAAAACTAGTAAGTTTCTATTCTCAAGTCAGTGCCGAACTCATTACACTAAATTAAGCTTATCTATCTATCTATTAAAATGGGTAGATAGATATTGTTTATGGTAACAAGCAATATAAAGCTCTCTATCTATTGAGATAATAGAGACGATATATTGTCTTTATGAGGCTAGCAAAAACGAAACGCCCCCTTGCGTCCAGTACTATTTGATAGAAATAGTGGGAGAGAGAGGGATTCGAACCCTCGATGGCATTTCAGTGCCACGCCAGTTTTCAAGACTGGAGCCTTAAACCGCTCGACCATCTCTCCCTAAATATCTCTCTAAGAGGCGTATTTCTAACTTAACCCAATCCAATATCTTATTTGGGGGTAGCAATCCGGTTTTTTTAGACACTTCTCGTAGGATAAGAGTTGTATAGGTCGCAAATAGCTACTTCTTCAGATATTTTGTTTTGACGCATATATTCTTTTGCCAGCAAGATATATCTATGCCGTGAAAGATAAAGAATGAGAATAATTATGATCCTGGAATTGCTCCGAACATTTATCCCGAATGTAGGAACCCAAGCCAATTGATTATTACCTAAGTAATACCTTCGGAAATTTAAGGTAGCTTTTTGATAAGACTTTGGATGTCTCATTGACTCACTGACAGAATACGCTGTGGCGAGATGAGAGTTTGGCCGGATAAGGATTGGATGGTACGAACAATTTACTTATAAGTGGAAATAACCAAAATCATGACTATCGCGTTTCAATTGGCTTTATTCTTATTAGTTGCCATTTCATTCCTACTAGTTGTAGGTGTGCCCGTCGCGTTTGCCTCTCCTGGGGGCTGGTCTGGCAACAAGAGCATCGTCTTCTCAGGGGCTTCATTATGGATTGGATTAGTTTCTTTGGTAGGTATACCCAATTCCTTCATTTCCTAGAAATTTGTTACTTTGGCTTCTCCTCTCGTAATTTCACGTTACGGGTGGAGATGCTAAAAAATGAATATTATTTCCATGCATATTGCCTCTAGATTTGTAGAGGTGGAGACTGCAAAACAAAACCCAAAGTTCATTTCAATTAAAGAAAACTATTAGAGTTGTACAATGAGACAGGAGAAGATGCGGATATAGTTGAATGGTAAAATATCTCCTTGCCAAGGAGATGACGCGGGTTCGATTCCCGCTATCCGCCTGTCTCATAGATAATCAGCAGATTTTGCTTATATAGAGAAGCAAAATATGCAGAAAAGAGAAATTCTTGAATTTCTTAGCTTAGTTACCCTACGAGAAGTCTAGTTCGGCGACAAACAAAAAGGATTTGAATGACTTCATTCCTCAAAATGAAGTAATCTTGTCAAATTAAAGATGTAGATGATATAATATTTACTAACAGTATTGCTGTAGTCTATCAATTGCTATATTGCTAGACTTTAACGCCATACTAGTTACATAATTCACCGCTGCTTATTTTACAATCCAAGCCAAATCTTTCTTTGTTCTTAAGAAAGAGGGCTATCTGTTTGCTTACAGTCTGTGAAAGTGTGAAAGGCGATATAGTCAAGCGGTAAGACGGAGGACTGCAAATCCTTAATTCCCCAGTTCAAATCTGGGTATCGCCTAATAAAAAAAGATCTTTAGTATCTGAAGAAGATAAAGACATCCTTCGACTTACTCAAGTTAGTCAAAACTTCATAAGTTGAAGTTGAACTTTTGACAGGCCAAGGATTGTTTGGTGCGCCGGAATTGGATACAGGTTGGGGTGCTCTATAGCCTGCTATAGCCTACCACGTTTCATGTGTCTCAATGCGTCACGCATAAACAATCCAGATCAAGTATATCATTAGTTCATGACCCAATATTCCAAATTAAAAAAAATACTGCAATGGAGAGACATTAACCAATACCATTAAAAAAAAAAAATGCGGAAAAATAGCAGCAAAGGATTTTTCACAAATCCAGCATCTTTTATCTTTTTGACTTATCCTTGTAGTGTTTTATTAAACAAACGTCTTATCTTCAATTGAAGCGCTTTTCAAGCTTTTTAAAGCTTCGTCTTGTATTTGGGTTTATAACTAACTAGTAATTAGTAAAATTTAAGAAAAATAGATAGGAATTACAATTACGGACTTAATTACTCTAGCTTGGGCTGCCCTGACGGCGATTTTTACATTTTCCCTTTCACTCGTGGTTTGGGGAAGGAGTGGATTATGACAAACAATTAATCAGTTTTTAACCAGGTCGATTCGGGAGATACACGTAGTTGTGGTGAGACCACTAATTCGTGTTCTCCCCACCCCAAACCCCAATTCTTTCTTTATTTTGAGTAGAAAAGCCAGCCTGATGCAGCTGTTCTTTAGCCAACTCATTCCTTTTGCCCTCGCTCGCAATCTTTGTTACCCATTCATTCTAATGAGACTTATTTAACGCCTAGTTAAGTAGAAAATTACCCCAAGATTTTAGATAAACTAATGATTTTTACGACTCTCACTTTTTTTTTATTTCCCTTTTTTACGTGGTTTGCTTCTTCTACGCAGAATGCACAATAGTCTTGTAAAAAGATCGTGAACAGGAATACAAAAGGATTTTTCAATTATCACCCTTGAATACTATTTAGACGCAAACACGGGTATGTTGAAAAAAAACTCTTTATGAAGAAGGAGAGAGCAAGATATAAGATATTAATAAGTAATTCTTGTGGAGGAAGATTTGGAATACCTTGGAAAGTTTCAATTAGCTTAGATTCACTTACTAATTGAAGTGTCAGTTCAAAATTAACATAAGTAATTAGATGAATTTTATAATCTAGTAGACTGACTTGTCTTTTACCATCGGGAACAGATTATCTGGGTTTTTAGTAGTCCATCCAATTGCTAACTCAAATTTTTATGCTTTGTATCTGATGTTATGATGAAAATTCTAACGAAAGATAGGGAATGATTATATCTCATACGCACACACACGATAAAAAAAAAAAGAAATAGATCTAGTTCAAATACGTTATCTTGTTTCACTTGGTTTGTCTAGTTAGATTAAGCCATCTCTTTCCAGCTGAGTACTCTAGCTCAATACCACTAGCTCAATACCAAAGTTTAACAAAAAACTAGAACTGAATGAACTTTCTGACGAATCAATAATAATCTAATAAAAAGTAGAAATTGATAGATCAAAAAAAGATGATCTATCAATTTTGGGCATTTTGGGCAGATCTAGTCGGGAGTAATACGTAATATCTAGTAGATAGAATAATACGGATAGTACAAAAAAGCATATATTCAATTGGGATAAAACTGATAAGATAAAGAGAGGGCCCTAAAATGAAAAGTTATTTGCTAGCAGCAACAACCGGGTAACATGAAAACATCATTCGGAATAAAAATAAGAGTTTGCCTATCCCCCCGTTTTATGAAAATTAAGTAGTGTCTCGCCGCCTGTTTTCCCTTTTGCACCCACTCGGGTACTAGTTATTCTGAGCGGCCGTTTGAATGTAGAGAATAAGTAAAAAAGCTGTTGGGATTAGAATAAAGAGCGCCGTCGCTACAAATGCAAGGATATTTACTTCCGTATTAGCAGTTCAAATCATCAATTGAGAAATAGCTCGAGTAGATTTCATTCTAGAAAACTATCGGACTCTATTATGAACCATCTAGTTTCAATTAATCGGGTCGACCGAATCCTTGGCTAATCACAGATGGGAGAAAAGAGAATATCAAAGTACAATCTTGAATATTGATTACATAGTATATCACAAAATAGAATTTTGAGAATACCTATTCTTTTCTTTTTTCTATCTTACTCTTGACACTTCTGTTTCAGATTAATTCATTGAGTACTAGAATAAATTCATTTAAAGGGATTACCAAGATTTATTCGACTTATTCATTTAATTCTAATTTAGATTGTTAAAAAATTTGCTTTCTCATTCATTTTTCGTTAATCCTTATAGATTGACTTTTTGGAGTGATTACCCATACTATAGAAAGTAACAAAGCCCCCATCGTTTAGAGGCCCAGGACACCTCCCTTTCACGGAGGCGACGGGGATTCGAATTCCCCTGGGGGTATTAATGTTTTGAGGACCTTATTACTCATATTAATGAGATTTATCCCTATTTTTTTTTTGCTTGCCCCAATCTCAAATATGATTGAGATTCTGTTTCTTACTTTTTCAATACCGGTGACCCGATAGGGTAAATCAAAAATGTTTGCAAATGCAAATTTAGGGGTCGATGCTCGAGTGGTTAATGGGGACGGATTGTAAATCCGCTGGCAACGCCTACGCTGGTTCGAATCCAGCTCGACCCAAGTAAATCTGAAGCTGTAGTTGTAATTTTGAACTAACACATCTCGTTGGAGTTCGTCGGGATTGACGGGTCTCGAACCCGCAACTTCCGCCTTGACAGGGCGGTGCTCTAACCAATTGAACTACAATCCCACAAATGAATTTGAGTTGAGTCTATGTATCAATTGCTTAGGAGTCAATAAAAAACCAGCATCTTCATTATAGCTTCACACTAGGTTTGAAATGATTGGTAACACTAAAACACCATCTTTCGAAAGAATAAAATATGTAAGTCTCCCTTTTCTACTTCTTCAAGATTTCTTGTTAAATGAAATTCTCGATATCTCAGAATTGTCAAACCTACTCTATTGCTACGCATATCTTGTTTTTCCATTTAATCAACCGTTATTTCTTTTTACGGATATGTAAGTAATCCAATCTTTTTTGATCCAAAAAGACAAGACTTATACTATTAACAAGTATATAGATTTACAAAATATAATGGATGACATGGGTGTTTCCTTTTTCACAGCTCATAAGAAAGAGTGAATTTTTGTTCTTTCATACCAGCCAGATATATCAAAGGTTGTCGTGAGTTTTGTTATATAGCATAACTCTCTAATTTTATCTAAATATGTTTTTTCGTCGTCATATATCATATAATAGTATTTCATATAATATGATTATATTGTGGAAATAAAAAATAAAAAAAAAAATACTATAATTTCTTTAAAAGCTGTAAGAGAAGTTCAACAACGTACCTACGAGAAATTGAAAATCCAAAGATCTAATAAATAGATTTCTAATTGAAGATGGGTCTCGATGTATCACTTCATTGGGAAGGAGTGAAAATATGCCCGTACTACCAGAACTTGCACAAATTCAATTTCAAGGGTTTAATCGATTTGTTCACGAAAAGTTGCTTCAAGAATTGGATAATTTTCCAATAATTAAAGATACAGATAAGGAAGTTGAATTTTGATCAATTAGTGAACGGTATCAATTGACACAACCTTCGGTCGAAGAGAAAGACGCTGCGTATCAATGTGTCACATATTCATCCGATCCATATGTACCAGTTTAATTGACTCGTGGCGAAGATGAGGTGGTACAAGAAGAAGACGTGCGGACCGGATCTATTCCTTGGATGAATTCCAAGGGAACGTTTATCATCAATGGGGTTGCTAGAGTGTTAGCTAGTCAAATCTTGAGAAGTCCCGGTATTTACTATAATCGAGAATCCGATCAAAATGGGGTTTTTACATACACTAGCACTGTAATTTCGGATCGGGGAGGGAGATTCAAATCAGAAATGGATAGGAAAAATAATATTTGGGTTCGAATTAGCAAGAAAAAAAAGATATCTATCTCGATCTTATTAATAGCTATGGGATTAAATAAAGCAGATATTCTACAAAATGTTCGCTACCCCAAGATTTTCTTAGATATGTTAGAAAGACAAGAAGGAGCTGTAGAATCGCCAGAGGATGCTATAGCAGAACTTTACAAACATTTGTACTCTGCTACAGACGCAGATATCTCATTCTCAGAATCTATATTCAAGGAGTTATAGAAGAGGTTTTTTCAGCATAGATTTGAATTAGGGCGAATTGGTCGACGAAACCTAAACATGAGATTAACAAGTGATATACCCGAAACTGAACATTTCTTGCTACCGCAAGATGTATTAGCAGTCGCCGATCACTTGATAGAAATCAGTTATGGAATAGGCAATCTTGATGACATAGATCACTTGAAAAATCGACGTGTCCGATCTGTAGCCGATTCGCCTCAAGAACAATTAAAATTGGCCCTAAACCGTTTGGAAAACTCGATTCGGCAAAATCTATCTAGGGCCGTTAGGCGTAAGCGCGTGATAATGCCTCGGGGATTAGTGACGCCCGCACCAGTAATAGCAACGTTCAGAGAATTTTCTGGATCACACCCCCTATCGCAATTTCTAGATCAAACCAATCCATTATCGGAAATGGTTCATAAGCGAAGGTTAAGCTCTGTAGGTCCTGGTGGGTTGACGCGTCGGACAGCCAGTTTTCAAGCTAGAGATATTCATTTTAGTCACTATGGCCGTATCCGCCCCATCGAAACATCGGAAGGCATGAATGCTGGCCTTATTTCGTCACTAGCTATTCAGGCAGAAATTAGTCATTCCGGCTCTTTGCATAGCCCGTACCTTGAGGTATCAAAATCATCCAAAAAGGAGCAATTAATTGATTCATCTCCTAATGAAGATGATTACTATCGAATAGCAACTGAGAATTCATTAATATCTCAGTGGAGAACTGGAGCAAGAGAAGTCATACTGGTCCGCTATCGACAAGAATTTATAAGCGTCCTTTGGGAACAAGTTGATTTCCGAAGCATCCATCCCTTACATTATTTCTCCATTGGGGCTTCTCTTATTCCATTCATTGAGCATAATGACGCGAATTGTGCCTTGATGGGTTCTACTATGCAACGTCAAGCAGTTCCACTTATTAATCCCGAAAGATGCTTCGTCGGGACTGGGTTAGAGAGTTAAGTAGCTTCAGATTCAGGAAATGTAGTTGTATCCGGACAAGAAGGATAAATCCGATATAGCGATGGTAATAGAATTGAACTATTATCAACCAATGAGATAACAAATAATAATTTGGCTTTACATATTAAAAAAAATAAGTTAAGAATATATGAACGGTCCAACAGCAATACCTGTATACACCAAAAATCTACGGTTTTGCCAGGAGACTTGCTGAGATGCGGGGAAGTTCTTGCGGATGGGGCAGCAACTGTCAGGGGGGAATCGGCTTTAGGTAGAAATATATTAGTGGCCTACATGCCGTGGGAAGGTTATAACTTCGAAGATGCGGTGCTGATTAGTGAACGCCTAATATATGAAGACATCTCTACATCTTTTCATATTGAGAGACACGAAGTTGAAGTTTGCATAACAAATCAGGGTCCCGAAAGGGTTACCAAACAGATACCTCAATTGGATGATCATATACTTCGACACCTAGACGATGACGGGCTCGTAGAATTGGGATCTCGGGTGGAAGCGGGAGATGCATTGGTGGGTAAACTAACGCCCCAAGAAGGGGCGGATTCATCACGTGCCCCAGAAGGGAGATTATTACAAGCCATTTTTGGTATACAACTAGTTGACGCAAGAGAGAGCTGTCTGAAAGTTCCGATTGGTGGAAGAGGTCGAGTCACTGACGTCAGGTGGGTCTACCCCGAAGACGAGACTTCAGACGATTCAGAAGTTATTCATATTTACATACTGTAAAAGCGTAAGATACAAATAGGTGATAAGATAGCTGGTAGGCATGGTAATAAAGGTATTGTGTCAAAAATATTACCTAGACAAGATATGCCTTATTTGCAGAATGGTACACCAGTCGACATGATATTAAGTCCTTTAGGAGTACCTTCATGAATGAATGTCGGACAGATTTTCGAATGCTTACTTGGATTAGCCGGGGAGTTCTCAGAAACCCATTATCGTATAGTACCCTTTGATGAGAGATACGAGAGGGAAGCCTCTAGAAAACTAGTATTTTCAGAACTTTGTAGAGCAAGTGTAAGTACTTGTAATCCGTGGGTATTTGAACCTGATAACCCTGGGAAAAGCCGATTGATCGATGGACGAACGGGTAATCCCTTCGCGCAACCTATTACAACCGGAAAAGCCTATATGATGAAACTAATTCATCAAGTTGATGATAAGATTCACGCACGATCCAGTGGACCTTATGCATTGGTTACGCAGCAACCTCTCAAGGGTAGATCGAGGCGGGGAGGGCAGCGGGTTGGAGAAATGGAAGTCTGGGCTTTAGAGGGTTTCGGTGTGTCCTACACGTTGCAGGAAATGCTTACAACCAAATCGGATCATATTCAGGCTCGCTACAAGGTACTTAGTGCAATTATGACTGGAAAACCGGTGCATAAACCCAATACCGTTCCAGAGTCTTTCCGATTGCTAGTTCGAGAGTTACGTTGCATGGGTTTAAGCCTGGAGTACGATTTCATAACTGAGGAAGCCTTGGAGAGGCATAGTGAAACCATTTGATATCCAATTGAACTTTTTTTCATGAATAATCAATCAAACCTTTTTCTATTATGATTCATCGAGCTAATTATCAACAGCTTCGGATTGGACTGGCTTCTCCCGAACAGATTCGTGGTTGGGCTGAGAGAGAATTACCTAATGGAGACATTGTTGGGCAAGTCAATTAACCTTATACGTTGCATCATAAGACTCATAAACCAGAGAGAGATGGCTCATTTTGTGAAAGGATACTTGGACCCATAAAAAGCGGGGTTTGTGCATGTGGAAACTATCGATCTGTCGATAACGAAGAGGAATACTCCAATTTTTGCAAACATTGTGGAGTTGAGTTTACCGATTCTCGGGTTCGAAGATACCAAATGGGATACATTAAACTTGCATGTCCCGTAACCCATGTGTGGTTTTTAAAACGAATCCCTAGTTATATTGCAAATCCACTAGCTAAACCCCTTAAAGAATTAGAAAGCCCAGTATATTGCGATGCGTGACTCGATTGTATGTGTTGATCATTACAGATTAGCCATAAGCTGTCATACCATACAAAAATGGAAAGCCTCTAACCGACATGTTCCTCGCGTCGATTGAGGGATATTGTTTAACTCGGGATAAAAACTATCGCGTACAGGATGAGGAACCTACCCTCCATGGTTAATTTGTAATGAATCTAACAATTGGGCTTCGTAATAATTATCCCCATTTCACCTCATAGAAGAGGAAATAGAAGTGGTTTTTGAGATAATCATTTGGTTTTCCTTTTTCTTCTTTCCACCTTTTTAGGAGAACTAAATAGCACTTATTTATTTGAAATGGTATTAAAAATATAGCCGTCGCATTCAGTTTTTTATTCAATCCAATCATTAGCCATCGAAGTGGAGTGGAAACCCAAAGAGGGAATTGATCGCATTCGGAACAAGGAAGATATCTCCAGCCTACGGTTAGACCGAGAAATAACTAAATATGAGGTAAAAAGAAGACTATTCTCTAGCAGATCACTTAAATACGGAGGGAGAGGTTAAGACTACTCGATAAGAACAAGTTGAAACCCGAGTAATGAGCAACTACTGTATTTTTGGGTGAAACATAATTACCGAGTCTCAAAAATGTCAAATTGTCTCAAAATTACGCTTAGTTTTTTGAGCCGGATGAGAGGAAACGCTCGTGTCCGATTCTAAGGGGGGGAGGGTGTGCACCACTCTATCTATCCCAATCTTTTTCTTGCTAGGCCCGTGTCCAAAAGGCCCAATCTATTAAGATTGCGAGGTTTGTTCAATTATGAAGACCGATCCTGGAAAAACATACTTCCCGTTTTTTTCTCCACTCGAAATTATGAGATGCTTCAAAGGAACGAAATCGCTACTGGAGGGGATGCCGTCAAAAAAGGATTAACCGGTTTAGATCTGCGAAGTGTTATTGATTGTGCATATTTAGAGTGGCAGGCGCCGGCAAAACAAAGGCCTGTTGGGAATGATTGGGAAGACCAAACGATTCGGAGGAGGAAAGATCTTTCAATCAGACGCATGAGATTAGCCAGGGATTTCTTACGGGCAAATCTAAAACCGGAATGGATGGTTTTAGATCTCTCACCGGTTCTTCCACCTGAATTGAGACCAATAGTTGAATCGTATGAAGGCGAGTTAGTTACTTCCGACCTTAATGAACTTTACAGAAAGGTAATTCATCGAAATAATACTCTTGCTGAATTCTTATCAGGGAGTGAATTTACCCCGGAAGGGCTAATCATTTGTCAGAGAAGACTTATTCAAGAAGCCGTAGATGCTCTTATCGATAACGGTATCCGCGGGCAGCCAATGAGGGATATCAATAACAGACCCTACAAGTCATTCTCAGAAGTTATTGAAGGCAAAGAAGGACGATTTCGGGAGAATTTGCTCGGAAAACGGGTTGACTACTCAGGTCGTTTCGTCATCGTCGTAGGCCCATCTCTTTCACTACATCAATGTGGATTACCTCGAGAAATGTCAATTGAACCTTTCCAGGTATTTGTAATTCGTAATTTGATCGGATGGAATTTTGCATCTAATCTCCGAGCAGCTAAAAATATGATACGAAAAGAAGACCCCGTTATATGGGAAATTCTTCGAGAGGTTATGCGGGGTCACCCTATATTACTGAATCGAGCACCAACTTTGCATAGGTTGGGTATACAAGCATTTCAACCCATTCTAATAGAAGGGCGTGCTATTCGTTTGCATCCATTGGTTCGTGGGGGGTTTAATGCAGATCTCGATGGAGATCAGATGGCTGTCCACGTGCCCTTATCTCTCGAAGCTCAGATTGAAGCTCGTCTTTCAATGTTTTCTCACATAAATTTGTTATCCCCCGCTACGGGCGATTCTGTTTCCGTCCCGAGTCAAGACATGCTTCTCGGTCTCTATGTATTAACAATTGAGAATAAGCAAGGAATATATGGAAACAGACATTCTCTTTTCGTGCAAGGAAATGACGTCTGTCTTGCGGAAATACCCTGTTTCCTTAGTTACTATGACATACTCAGAGCTAAGGAATCAAATCAAATTGATTTTTGTAGCTTTTTGTGGCTTCGATGGGATATTGATTCGGAAATGATTAGTTCAAAATCCCGTGAATTACCTATTGAATCTCAATACGAATCCTTGGGAACCTCTCTTCACTTTTATGATAATTATCAGATTAGAAAATGTAGGAAAGGGTTTATCTCAAGTATATATGTACTTACAACTGCCGGTCGCATTTTGTTTAACCAACAAATGAAGGAAGCGCTGTTGGGTGTGTCAAAAGCATCTTCGTGTGCTATTTTGTCTATACGGGACATGGTGACACAACAGGAAATCCCTATATGTAATAGCAAAAATGAAGAATGATAAATATTTTATGTAGAAATATAGTTCTACATTTAAGAAAAAACTACTAAATCGTTTAGATTGAAATTATTGATTAATAAATGTCACAAGATTAAAAAAAAAAAAGATATATGTATATATAAGTTGAGGTTTCTATAATGACGGATCAAATTGAATTCCCGTTCTACAATAAAGCAATTGATAGAGTTGCTATGAGGCGACTTATTGGCAAGTTAGTGGTTTGTTTCGGAATTGCATCTACAACAAATATTTCAGATCAAGTTAAGGTCTTGGGTTTTCAGCAAGCTACGGAAGCATCTGTATCATTAGGTATCGACGACCTCCTAGCAGTACCATCCAGAGGATGGCTTGTACAAGACGCTGAGAAATAAGGTTATGTTTCGGAGCAGAATTATCGTTACGGTAGTCTGCATGCTGTAGAGAAATTACGTCAATCAATTGAAGCCTGGTATGCTACAAGCGAATGTTCAAAACGAGAAATGAATTCAAATTTCAGAATGATCGATCCTTTAAATCCAGTCCACATGATGTCTTTTTCGGGAGCCCGGGGAAGTATATCTCAGGTTCATCAGTTGCTTGGCATGAGGGGATTGATGTCGGATCCACGGGGACAAGTAATTGACCTGCCTATTCGAAAAAACCTACGCGAAGGCCTATCCCTCACGGAATATATAATCTCCTGCTACGGCGCTCGTAAAGGGGTTGTGGATACCGCTGTTAGAACTTCTGATGCTGGATACTTAACACGCAGACTCGTCGAAGTGGTCCAACACATTACTATACGCAAAAAGGATTGCGAAACTACCAAAAACGTTGCTTTACTGAATATCAATCGAGAGAAACAAGAATCTGTTAGAACAATATCATATCAAAAATTGGTTGGACGTGTGCTGGCAGATAACGTTTACTGGGATGCGAGATGTATTGCTACCCGTAATCAAGATATTAGTGATGGATTGGCTGGTAACTCAGTAGCATCAGCACGGCCTATATATGTGAGATCTCCTTTGACACGTAAAAGCATTTTCCGGATTTGTCAGCGGCGTTACGGTCGGAGTCTCGCCCACCACGATTTAGTGGAATTGGGAGAAGCTGTCGGCATCATAGCGGGTCAATCCGTTGGAGAACCGGGAACTCAATTAACATCAAGAACTTTTCATACAGGTGGAGTATTTACAGGCGATATCGCGGAATACCTACGGATTCCGTTTAATGGGCTTATTCATTTCGACGGTAAAGCGGTTTATCCGACACGTACGCGACACGGGCACCCTGCGTGGATGTGCCAAAACGAGTTATCCGTTTCTATTAAGAGTTGTGGCGATATATTCAATTTTGTAGTCCCAGCTCAAAGTCTACTTATGATTCGAAACGGTCAGTATGTCGAAGCACAGCAAATAATTGCGGAAGTACGAGCCAAAGAGTTTCCTCTTAAAGAACGTATTGAGAAAGCTATCTATTCGAATCTAAAAGGAGAAATTCACTCGAGTAAGTTTGTATGGCATGTCCGAGATTGCATGGGAAGACCCATTCGTGTCGTACGCGAGGCGGGCCATATTCGGATCCTTTCTGGAGCTTATAGCGATTCCGACAAAAACGGCTTATTTCACAAAGATCGGGATAGGGTCAATATCAAGTCCAACTTTATTGAAAAGAAGTGTGATGACTTTGGTAGGAGGGATAATAATCCCGTAAAAAGCAAGGATTCTCCAAAAGATATCCGAGAATTTGGAAGCAATCCTTTTTATTTGTTAAATGGGTCGAAAACCCCAGCATCTAACTCTATTTTATCCAACGTCAAAGTGGGTCGGTACGAAAGACCGGAATTTGTATCTCTGCTGTTGGAGAGACAGCAAACAAAATTGAAGAAATCACGTTTTGCAAATATAGATGTTCAATTAAATAGCATTTTGGATGGAAGTGATATCCTTGCCATCAACAAAAAGATTAAGTATCAAACTGGTGTTTCGGGAATTCTAAGATACGGTACTATAGAAGTTGAACCTATCAATAGAAGTAGATGCTTTTTTGGTGGCAAGGCAGAAGAACTGAATTTTGGCTCATGGTATAAAATAGTAAGAGGAGGCAACTTCTTTCTAATTCCTGAGGAAGTTTATACCGTATCTGAACATTTATCAACTATCTTAGTAACAAACAATACTATTGCGGAAGAAGGCACACAACTAACTACTGCTGTTAACAGTAAAATGGGTGGACTAATTCAGATTGAAAAAACGCTACCAAATATTGTTACAATAAGAGTACTACCCGGATATATCTGCAATCCGGGAAAAGCAACTAGTATACTCACCCAAGATTTTAATCTAATAGATTTAGGTAATATAACTATTAATAGAATTGACACCAAGAGTTGGGTTTACCTACAATCGGTTGCACTTTACGGGAGAAGGAAGACCTCTGTTCTGGTAAGACCAGTTGTTAAATACGACGTATCCAACCATTCTTTGGGGCAAGAAATCTTCTGCGTCGATAAGCCGAAGACGCAGAAACACGCAAAAGCTCAAACTCTTTTATGTATCTCTCATAAAAATGGTGAGCAAACCAAAATGATGAATCACGCGCCTATTCAACTAATTCAAACTTTTTTAATGGCTCGACGGCGGGGAAAATATCACAAGACCTCTCTTACGGAAAAGAGACATCTATCCCTCATCAATGTAGGAATCAATAAAACCCTCAACACTTTCATTCAGGTTAATTCTGCGGCTCCCAAACAAAAAATTGAGATCAATAAGGTTTCGCAAGATTTGGTGTCTATCTACGAGCCATCTCTCACTCAAGTCGATCTATCGAACGATCATAATAATTTAGTTCCCAAATATAATAGCATTACTGTTCATTCGGTGCCAGAACATGGTGCTTATTTCCTAGCTCTGTCACCGTTTAACATCTATCGCAACGATCCCCTTGATAATTCAAGGAATAATAAATATGAGGAAGTAATCCAAAAACATTTCCCTCGACCCGAATCAGATATAAGCGTCCCGGACGGGAGTCAAAAAAAATCCTCACTTAGTCCCAAATATAAGTCTTTTTTGCAAAAGTCCTTAAATCTAAAAGTTAGAGATAGGTCGATTAAATCTGGAACATCGAGATTTCCCACCAGTTGTCCATTAGATTTTGAAGAGGTAGGTCTATCGGGTACTCCATACGCAATTTGCTTTTTTTCGACTACCCTGGATTTAGGACTGAGTAGAAGGGCGTCTCTCTTCAGAAATTACTCTATGGATTACCTGACAAATACAACAGGACATCGACGCTGGTATTTTATTGATGAAACCAAATTAAAAATGAGGTGTCCTATGAATCCTTTTTTCACTACAATTCTAGTTAAAAAGCCAATCCATTTGACACCAAAATTCTTTAATTGGAGAAACATGCTAATTGATTTAGGACTATTAATTAGTGAAAGTCGATATATCTGTGAAAGTAATGTTTTTCCCCAATCTGGTCAGATCGTAACCATTGATCAAAATTACTTACTAGTCAGAATTGGCAAGAACCTGCTAGCAACTCGTGGGGCGACTCCTCATAAGATATCTGGAGACACCGTTGAGGAGGGAGATACCTTACTAACATTGCCATATGATAGATTAAAATCTGGAGATATCACTCAGGGGCTTCCGAAGGTTGAGCAGTTGCTAGAGTCTCGCCCCATCGCTTCTATTCCAGCGAGAATCAAAGATCTTTTTGAGAGATGGAATCGGGGGATTACAAGGTTAATTGGGAAGCTATGGAGTCACTTCTTAAGTGCTGGAACAAGTATGGAACGCTGCCAACTACTTCTAACTAATGAGATTCGCAAAGTTTACGAATCTCAAGGAGTACAAATATCTGAGAGACATCTAGAAATTATTATTTGGCAATTGACATCAAGGGTCATAGCGTCAGAAGACGGAATAGCCAACGTCTTCTTTCCTGGGGAGCTCGTTGAGTTGTCACAGGCGGAACGAATGAATCGTGTATTAGAGAGACCCGTTTTCTATGAACCCATCATATTGGGAATGACGAGGGCGTCCCTTAATACAACGAGTTTTTTATCAGAGGCGAGTCTTCAAGAAACTACGCGGGTATTGGCCAAAGCTGCTCTTCGTGGTCGAATTGATCGGCTAAAAGGATTGAAAGAAAACGTTATTCTTGGTGACATTGTTCCTGTCGGAACAAGTAGTCCAGAAATCGTTTGCCAACTAGAGGTGAATAAACAAAAAGATTTTCATTTTGCAATGAATAGAGATAAAAAGAACCTCAATTGGCAGGCAAAATATGCTCTATGTGATTATTGCGAGAAACAGAATATCCACCTAATAAGAACCATTCATGAGGGATTGAGTCGACAACTCCTTTCTATCAATCCCGACCTAAAGAAGGGCTTACGCAATACCAAGTGAAGCTTTTGCGCCTTTCAATCCGCAGAATTAATTGATTATCAGATTGTAATGATTTATCAAATTTAGTTAGAATAAGACGTATTTACAACTTTTTACCTGAGGGGAAGATGCAACAAAACAATTGGAATATTGAATTGGAAGGAATGATGGAAGCGGGAATCCACTTCGGTCACCAAACTCAAAAATGGAATCCTAAGATGTCACCTTATATATTTACGAAACGAAAGGGTGTTCATATTATCGATCTAACCCAGACGGCTCGTGTTTTAGCCGAAGCCTGCGATTTCGTATTTGATGCAGCAGCGGAGGGAAAGGAATTCCCAACGGTTGGTACGAAACATCAAGTAACTGATTTGATAGCTTCAGCCGCAATCAGATCTCAATGTCATTATGTGAATAAAAGGTGGTTAGGCGGTACGTTAACAAATTGGTTCACTACGGAAACGCGTCTTCGTAGGTTTCAATACTTGCAAAATGAAGAAGATACAGGAGGGTTCGACTGACTTCCAAAGCAAGAGGCCGTGATTTTGAGGGGATAACTATCTAAGCCAAAGAAGTGTCTAGGCGGAATTCAATATATGTCGAATTTACCCGATATTGCGACAATTACTGATCAACACGAATAATCTATTGCCCCTAAGGAATGTATTATTTTAGGTATTCCCACTATTTGTATTGTAGACACAGATTGCGATCCGGATCTCGTAGATATCCCAATCCCCGGCAATGATGATGCGCGACCTTCAATCCAATGGATATTGGACAAATTAACATTAGCTATTTGTCAAGGTCGTTTAAATTCAAAGTTCTACGAGGTTAATTAACCAGTGGGGCTACTTCAATGATTTGGACTCAAATGGATTTTTGCCATAATTGCAGATATCGTCTAATTTCATTAGAGACTAACCCGTTTTTGTTATTTCAGATAAAACTAATTTGCAGTGATCATCTTAAATCTTTTAGATAACTTTTTCTATTCCGAAAAAAAAAGGAGGGGATATTATGGACATCGAGCAACTTCGAATTTATGAAATTAATGATCTGTATCAAGTATCAAATGTAGAAGTAGGCTAACACTTTTATTGGCAAATAGGCAATTTCCAAGTTCATGCGCAGGTTCTTGTAACTTCCTGGATCGTAATATTATTGTTGCTAGCTCTACCCATTGCAGCTACCAACAATTTGCAAGCCATACCCACTGGCAGCCAGAATTTGATTGAGTATATTCTTGAATTTATTAGGGATTTAACTAGGACCCAGGTGGGAGAAGAGGGATACCGTCCCCGGGTTCCATTTGTTGGAACGATGTTCTCATTCATTTTTGTTTCCAATCGGTCTGGTGCTCCGTTTCCTTGGCGACTTATTCAGCTACCACATGGGGAGTTAGCTGCACCTACCAATGATATCAACACTACTGTTGCGTTAGCTTTGCTTACATCGGTAGCATATTCTTACGCGGGTTTGCACAAGAGAGGTTTTAGCTATTTTGGAAAATATATCCAGCCTACGCCGGTATTACTACCTATCAACATTTTGGAAGATTTTACCAAACCCCTATCACTTAGTTTTCGACTGTTTGGTAATATTTTGGCTGACGAGTTGGTAGTAGCTGTCCTCGTCTCTTTAGTACCTTTAATTGTTCCTGTACCCATGACGCCTTTAGGACTATTTACAAGTGCCATACAGGCTTTAATTTTTGCCACTTTGGCTGCAGCTTATATCGGAGAATCCATGGAGGGCCACCACTAATTCAGTTGGGCTGAGTCATCCCAAAGGGTTGAATTGTACTAACCACGGAAGATTTTTTCTGATAATCATTAAGTGGGTTTCTGTAGTGAAAAAGAGTTGTTTTCATGTTATCATGCTATAACAATAACAGTACAAGATCTGATCTGTGTTGTCTCCCCTCTCCTTGACTTCGAATATCAATAAGAGTTAGGGGTGGGGGAGGTGATTGGAAACTGGAATTTCACATACACCTCCAATTTGAATTTGAACCGTTTAAGGTTTTTTAAGATTTTGAATAAACTAATAGTAGTGGTTTTAACTGCCAAAATAATGCTACTACAGCATAAGACGCAAAATATTGGAAAAGTTTTTTTTTTCATTTTCGCGTTTACCCTTTGAACCGGGTTAGACCTCGCGTTAGATCTCGGGCTATACCTACGTCACAGTATATCAAACGAGGTTATTAAAAAAATCATATCGATCAAATCAAAATAAATCTGATTTGGTAGATAAGAACTAGTATTGAAAGATACTCGAGATTTACAATCAAATGTTTTCGATCCAATTCTAGTAAATTGGGCAGAAAGTAGTAACCATCGGCATAGGTAATAGATGTCTCTTTCTTGTACTTCATGATTCTTCCGAATTCAATATTGAGTTTGTGGTATTATCAATCAAGGCTAGGTTTGATCAGATTTATGTAGAGTTAACTTCTCAATTAGTGTCTTATTAGAAAGTATTCGTTGTGCCGAATCTAGTTAGTATAGTATCCAACGAAACAAAATTGATTGACATAAATGAATTAAAATTAAGAGGAGAGTAATACGAACCCATTGATTTCTGCTGCTTCTGTTATTGCTGCTGGGTTAGCTGTAGGCCTCGCTTCAATTGGTCCGGGTGTCGGTCAGGGGACTGCCGCAGGTCAAGCAGTTGAGGGTATCGCGAGACAGCCAGAAGCAGAAGGAAAGATACGTGGTACTTTACTTTTGAGCCTAGCTTTTATGGAAGCTTTGACAATTTACGGTTCAGTTGTAGCTCTAGCTTCGTTATTTGCGAATCCGTTTGTTTAACCTATTTGTAATTAGGAATTAGCTTGGCGCATCCCCTTTCTTTCCCAAACTGTCCTGGAATCGGGGGTGAAACCCTAACTTAGAAAGGGGGGGGGGCCTATGTAGAAAGTTACTGCCCCCCCCCCCAATCGAGGATCTTCCATATTTATTAGAAATTCCCTCTTTCTATACCAACTAAACTGATAAATTTTTGGCAAATTGGGTAAGCTAAAACTACGATTTTATTCCAAGAGTAATAGCCCAAGAAATACTGTCTTTACCACGATTTCATTTTGATTTACCAAAATCTGAGATTTTTTGCCTTCCGCGAAGCCGGACCAGAAGTTGTTCAATTTTTACAAAACCTTTTAGGAGGGAAAGGATTACGAGAAGTGTAAGTGAGATCGCTGCTCCCTTAAGTGATTGGATTCTTGCTGCGAGTATTGGCCTAAATACCAATATTTTGGAAGTAAACTTAATCAACTTAATTCTAGTACTAGGTATATTGTTTTACTACGGAAAGGGGGTGTGTGCGAGTCGTATGCCCGAGTGGGATAACTGTTTGTCCCTTCAGTTGCACTCGAAGGTGCAAAACCCCGACGAATTCCCTGTGAGTAGATATTATGCAAGAACCGAAGCATTCCGTGTAATCGATGAAACTTCAATTTCCATTGACCAATTATCGGGGACTTGTCGTCAATATGGTTAAAGCTAAATTGCTTAAAGTCTTAGCAAAATAAGGGGTCTCCTTCCCCCATCGCGTAAACCAAATCGCGCATGAACACGCATCATTCAGTATATGACGCCCATATCAAGAATCCTTTAACTTGTACAATCTTTCAAAATACCTATATATTCTAGGTACATATGATAGATAATAAATATTGAAGTCGAGTTAATTCGATCTTCTTCAATTTGCTGAATGGACAACCCATACAAGATGAATACTGCTCGGAAAAAGCGGCTCTCAACTAATTGATAATTATTTAAGAGAGTCCTCAAAAACTTTTTTCCCCAACTACTATTTTTTTTCATCCAATTTTATTTGAAATGAATCTTATTAGTTAATGTGGAAAAAAAGGGGGTGAGCCCGCGTGTGAGAATATTATTTCGGTGGATTCCAACAATTTAATCTATTGGCACAAACGGGCAGGAAAGCCGAATGGGTCGAAAAATCCATGTTCGGTTTGGGAAGAGGTTACAAGTCTCAGAGAATCGGAGATCTGTAATCCACTTTCATTAATTAATTTGTTAGATAATCGTAGAAGAACAATTTTGAATACAATTCAGGATGCAGAAGAGCGTAACGAAGAAGCTACTAAGAAACTGCAAAGGGCTCGTATTCGCTTGCAGCAAGCAAAAGTTAAAGCGGATGACATCCGAATAAACGGGCTTACGCAGATGGATAGGGAACAGCGCGATCTCGTTGATGCAGCCGACAAAGACCTAAAATATTTAGAGGATAGTAAAAATTATGCGATTCGTTTCGAGAAACAACGTGCTATTGAGCAGGTTCGGCAACAAGTCTCTCGACTAGCATCCGAGAGGGCTCTAGAAACTCTAACTAATCGTCTGGATAATCAATTACATTTACGAATGATTGATTACAATATCGGCTTGTTCAGAGCCATAAAAAAAAGATTTGATTAGTTTCAATTTAATTATCATCTCATTATAAAACGGGTTTTATTTTTACCTCTTCTCTCCAGCAATATTTTCTTTCTCGTAAAAATGGTAATAAACATCCGACCCGACGAAATTAGTAACATTATTCGCAAGCAAATTGAGGGGTATGTCCCAGAAGTGAAAGTTGTTAACATAGGTACCGTACTTCAAGTCGGAGATGGGATTGCTCGTATTCATGGACTCAACAAAGTAATGGCTGGCGAATTGGTGGAATCTGAGGATGGTACAGTAGGGATTGCCCTCAATCTGGAATCGGATAATGTTGGGGCCGTATTGACGGGTGATGGTTTGACCATACAAGAGGGTAGTTCTGTAAAAGCGACAGGAAAGATTGCTCAAGTACCAGTCAGTGACTCGTTTTTGGGTCGTGTTGTAAATGCTTTGGCGCAACCTATCGACGGGAAAGGGCAAATACCAGCTTCTGAGTTTAGGTTGATTGAATCACCCGCTCCAGGTATTATTTCGAGACGCTCGGTATACGAACCTTTACAAACAGGCCTTATTGCTATTGATTCCATGATTCCTATAGGTCGCGGTCAACGAGAACTAATTATTGGCGACAGGCAGACTGGTAAAACAGCAGTAGCTACAGATACAATTCTGAATCAAAAAGGTCAGAATGTTACATGTGTTTACGTAGCCATCGGTCAGAAAGCTTCTTCTGTGGCTCAGGTAGTAGATACTTTTCAAGATCGCGGTGCCATGGAATATACAATTGTGGTGTCAGAGACCGCTAACTCTCCAGCCACTCTGCAATATCTTGCTCCCTACACGGGAGCAGCTTTAGCTGAATACTTCATGTATCGCAAGCAGCATACCCTGATTATTTATGATGACCTATCTAAACAAGCCCAAGCTTATCGGCAGATGTCCCTGCTATTAAGGAGACCGCCTGGACGAGAAGCATATCCAGGAGATGTTTTTTATCTACACTCCCGCCTCTTAGAGAGAGCAGCTAAGTTAAGTCTTCAATTGGGAGAAGGTAGCATGACGGCTTTGCCTATCGTTGAGACTCAAGCGGGTGATGTCTCAGCTTACATTCCCACCAATGTTATTTCCATTACCGATGGCTAAATCTTTTTATCAGCAGATTTATTTAACGCCGGGATTCGACCAGCTATAAATGTGGGTATTTCGGTATCTAGAGTGGGCTCCGCGGCTCAAACAAAAGCTATGAAACAGGTGGCTGGCAAATTAAAATTGGAATTAGCACAATTCGCGGAATTGGAAGCTTTCGCCCAATTTGCCTCCGACCTTGATAAGACTACCCAGAATCAATTAGCTAGGGGTCAACGATTGCGTGAGCTGCTTAAGCAGTCTCAATCAGCTCCATTATCGGTAGAGGAACAGGTGGCTACCACTTACACCGGGGTCAACGGATATCTAGATGTATCAGAAGTTGAACAAGTCAAACGATTCTTGATTCAGCTACGTGAGTATGTAATAACTAATAAACCTCAATTTGGTGAAATTATTCGTTCCATAAAAGTGTCTACAGAACAAGCGGAAACGCTTTTAAAGGAAGCAATTGAAGAGTCAACACAGATTTTCTTACTGCAAGGTAAATGAGTTATGGTAAATGAGTTATGGTAAGTGAATTATAAGGTTGCACATGAGGCCCGGGAGTTATTCCCCGGGCCTCATCTGACTACTTCGACATATTCTTTCTTCACGCTTACATAACAAAAACGGAACTACGCCCAATAGGATTTGAACCTATACTTAAGGTTTAGAAGACCTATGTCCTTTCCATTAGACGATGGGCGCCCGCTCCCTCCTATTAATAGGAGGGTCCTTCTAATATGTAGAAGGATTAATTATCATCTTAAATTGTGAACAAACGAGAGCTTTAGTTTTTTCACAATTCAATCTCTAAATGAGGAAGGGTTTCACTTTGCTAGGGATCCACTTTAGTATCATTGGCGGGTAGCGGGAATCGAACCCGCATCGGTAGCTTGGAAGGCTAAAGGTTATAGTCGACGACAGTAAATTATTACGACGTTGCTAATCCAGAACCGAACATGGTAGTTTCCAACCATTCGGCTCCTTTAGGAAAGGGAAAAATGGATAATATCTAATCGGGTATAATTTGATACACCAAGGGGTTTAGGGTTTTTTCTTAACCCCCCTCTTATCCTATCCAATCTGCCAATTTCTTGAGTAGGAATAAACTGCCCAGAAATATGAGGTATCCGTAAAATCTATTTCAGTCTTGCTTATTACGTTTTGATCGTGTAGCATAGATATACTTCTTAGATGATCCTTTAAGAAAAAGGAAAGATTAATCTTACCAAAAGATTCTCTTTTATTTAATTCGTTCTTTATTTTTATTCTTAAAAATCCTTAGGGAAATATTTTTCACCGAGTTTAGTAAGCAAAAGTCACTGCTTAACAAATAGACGCGCGGTAATCCTGATAAACCAGGACTAACCTATTCAGAACTTTCAAACTTAGACTTTTTTTTCCAAGGTTCAGTGACGATGAAACAAATATTTTAGATGTCTACCCATAGATTTTTATTTATGGGCTCATCCCAAATTTTTTTGTATGTTGCAAAAATTCTGCTTTGTCACTAACCGGTATAACTTACGAGGTACAGGAGTAACGGGAATGATGCATTTCTTCTCTATACCAAAAAATGGTGAGGAAAAAGATATGTACTTCTGTAAAAATAAAGTTTTTTTGATTTAGCTTAGATCCGATTTGATAGATCCTTTAACTATTAAAATCAATATGAAACGAATCACACTTTTACCACTAAACTATACCCGCAATAATACAATTGTATTATACAGTCTTTTTCTTCTTATGGGGCGGTGAGATATTTTAGATATACTTATACTTGGTTTTGAGCGGAACTCTCCTCCCCTCTCTCGGAGAGGTATACCGGGCGGTGATATCCATATTGACGTGGACCCTTTATCTGTTACCGTTATTGACCATGATGGTTTCTCTGTATATAGGCGGGCCGGCACCCCTAAACGCAATCGTCTGGCCAGCTTCCTTGAGGTAGCGCGCAATCTATGGCCCGCGTCGGCCCTCGCACAGGCCCCCGCATGGTTCGAGCAATGGTGGAGCAGGATGGACAAGGGGCGCCATCCAACGCGCCCTAGGGGGCGGAGCGCCTGGTCCCTCATCAGCACAGGTGAGCTTGATTTCCTGGATCTGGACAGTCAGGCACTGTTGCAGGTAGTGGCCTTAATCTTGCTTGTCCTCCTTCTCTTGCTCCTGGTCTACATTGTTTACGACAGCTGGGAGCAAGGCCGGCAAGTCATAACAGTAGCGACAGCGGGTGATGGGAAGCCTAACGGCCGCGTAATCTATATGACTAGGAGCCAGTTTAAGAGAGAGCGAGCTCGTCGGAAGGGAAACGCGCAGCCCGCCAAGCCACCAACGGTTGCGGCTCCCTCAGTGGCAAAGGTGTCACCCCCAGACACCACTTTACTCTATGAATACCCTCCTCGGCGGGCTCTTTAAGGAGGTGGACAAAGATGCCAATAGATCGATTTGACGAGGTATCGCTTAAACTACAAAGGGGGGAAGTGATAACCGTTATGGGTTACTACGGCTTAAGGGACTTAAGCAGTGGGGTCAAATACCCGTTGCGGATGGATTTTGAGGTGATTCGGTGGCCCATGGGCTCTTCCAACCTGAGGTGTTTCGCTTATTCTTTCACCTCGCAATGGCTTGAGAAGATCCTCCTCCCCCTGCAATCGTCCGAGATAAGGTGGTACAAGATGACACTTCACCTTGTAAATGGTAAGACTTATCAGATCCCCCTGGTGGGCAAGTATGGCAAGTTTGAAGGCCCCCACCCAGAACCCCGGTCGAATGTTTGAGGTCAGCCTAATCCCCCACCTGGGTTCTAAAGCGACGAAGGTCTTCCGCATCCGAGGGGTTGCGGAGGCCTATGACCAGTTTGACTGTCCGGACCTCAAGGCACCTGAGATACTCCGCCAGGCCCAGCTCTTAGAGAGGGCCCTGGTGACCCCAATGATCTTTTCGGCAGCCGATCAGGCTGAGGATGACCCAGCGGCTATGATCCTGCAATACGTGAGAATACCAGAGGCAGAGAGAAAGGCGCGGCAGCGGGACCCTAAGCGGCGCGGGAAGGTCGTACCTATCCATTTCTCGGCTGCATTCTGCATGGGGTTCCATTGATTGGATGGCGGGATTAAAAGAAGTAACTAGAAAAGGGAACTAATTATACATAGCTTAGTAGGGAGGTGACTAATGATACATAGCTTAGTAGGAGGAGAGCCGTCGGATTCCTACCTAATACCGCTGTCGGCTCTCGAGTTTGATTTGGTCTGTGACCTTCTGAGCTGCGGGTGTCACCTGTTCTTTCAGAAGGGTAAACAGCGCCTCCCAGTGGACAAGGAACAGAGGGTTCTTATTGGCGACTTAGTGAAGGGTTGTGCGGTTAGGGCCCCACACCCTAGAGGGTCCATTGGGCTAGATGTGGGGTCCCTCCCCGATGGGATCTGTCTAATAGATATAGACGATCCCTTTGCTGCACGCGCGATTAAGGCATACCTCGGCAGAGGGAGGCCCTTCATTATAGAGAGTACGCCATCGGGAGGCCTCCATATCTGGGGGCGAGGTATCGGCCAGGGAGGGTATGCAAAGAACGGGTTGTGTTCCGCGGGCATAACTGTAGAGTATTTCTTCGGTGGTAGGATAACCATCCTAGGGGAGGGTCGTAGTGTGTACCAGACGTTCCCTCTGTCTGAGGTTGGCGTGTTCCCACAACCACTGTGGCCTGCTCGAAAGAGCAGCGTGGGAGAAGTCCTGGTCCCTATCCCTAAAGGGGCACGATGGAACACGCTCTATGAGCGGGTGAGGACCAATCAGTCTACACAAAGCGAAACGCTCATCTTCCAAGCACGCCATCTCTGCGACCCTCCTCTTGAGGGAGATAAAGAGCGCGACCTATTGCGGATACTAGAGAAGCAAGCAGAAGCCCAAGCCAACGAGGTGGCGGAGGGAGAGGCGGCTGGCGATGGGGACCTCGAGCTGGACGCCCGCGTAGGGACTTTGCTAGCCAATCAATTTAGGGATACCTGGGCCTATCTGCTCCCCGACGAGCAGTGGTACGAGTATAAAGACCAGAGGTGGGAGAGCCCGCCCGGATGGTCTTACGAGATGCTTAATAAGATAAAGGAGGAGATGAGAGAGAGGGGGGCATCGTTTACGCGGGCCCAGCGGAAGAGGATGAGCTCCCAGCACTTCCTCAAAGCAGTGGAGGAGCGCCTGCGCCGGCTCCTTAAGCGGTTTAGAACGGAAGACTCGGGGCTCCCTTTCCTTAATGGGGTCTTGGTGCTTAGCGAGTTAGGCCCTAAGCTGATTCCCCCCAGCCCATCATGGGTTTGTACGAACTACGCCAATATTCACCTAGGGTTGTGTACACAAATTACTCCCGTACAGAGGAGCTTCCTCCTTACGTTAATGGATGGAAATGTACTAAAATTAAACCTGCTGAGGGCCTTTCTTAGGTTAGTTTTCACCCTAGATACCCGAGAGCAGTTCAGTCTCTTCCTGTGGGGTCCGGGGGCAACAGGTAAGTCGACCCTGACGGAGCTGCTGGAGCACATACTAGGTGGGAGGTGTGAGACCCTGGATGTAAGCAGGATAGCAAACCGGTTCGAGCTGACGCTCTTAGAGGGGAAGAACCTCCTGCTCTTCCCGGATGTGACCAGGCAGCCTAGCAATGCAGCAGCCAGCATCTTGAAGAGGCTGCTCTCTAATGAGAGAGTAACTGTAGAGGCTAAGGGCGGGCCTGCTATGTCGGTGAAGCCCGGTGCTCACTCTCTCTTTACGGCTAACTGGAAGTGGCCCGACGTGGGCCGATCCAGTGGTGGGAGGAGGCGCTTTCTCTTTCTACACACCCCTAGGACGGTCATGCGTCGCAATCCCTTCCTGATTGAGAGGCTTAAAGAGGATGCTAGCGGGCTAGTGAACTGGGCGTTGGGTATGCCGACCGACAGGGCCCGTATAGGTCAGAGCGTTGAGGCCCTGAACGAGTTAACCGGTGGTGGGGCGGGCTGCTCAGGGCTCATAGAGTGGGTTATCAAGAGGGTAAGGTATTGCCCGGGGGTAGAGATCCCGCTAGGCGCCAAGAAAGTGCCGCTCCCCGGGTCTCTCTACGAGGATTATACCATGTATGCAGATGCTAACGGAATAGAACCTTACCTGTTTAACCAATTTGGGGAAGCGCTGGATTATGTAATAAGGTCGCAGGGGTATCGCGATGTCTTTGTCAGGAGGCGGGCGAGAGGCAGGATGGTGCAAGGCCTAAGCCTCAGCGAAGGGGAGCCTATAAGGAAGAACAGAATAACGAAGTCCATGCGATACCTAATGGAGACAAGCCCTTGGCCCGGGTTTGAGGAGGACAGAGACCAATGGGAGCGAGGGGGCTGTGAGTGGTGACAGTGTCGATAATGTCGATTATGTCGATAGTTTCGATGCAAGTGGGGGTTATCAATTGGGCCCTCGACATGCTGGCCGACAAGGCCCGGATAGGGCAGAGCGTTGAAGCAATCAATGAGCTAAGCGGGGGGGGCTGGACTCCTCAGGCGTTATGGAATGGCTCTTTGCGGAGGTATTGTATAACCCTACGAGTGAGATGCCCCTGGGTGCTAGAAAGGTACCAATGCCTGGAGGGCTGTACGAATCATACACAGCCTATGCGGAGTCACACGGGATTGAACCAGCCTCCTACTGCTCCTTTGGAGATATCCTAGAGGACTCGGTACGGTCCCTGGGTTATAGTGACATTTTAACAAAGAGGAGGGCTCAAGGGAGGGTTGTAGTAGGCGTTAGCTTATCCCATGGGAAGAGGTTTAGAAGGACTCGGAGATCCGAAATGGTAAAGTACCTAATGAAGGCCGAGCCCTGGGACGGGTTTGAGAGAGATAAGGCAGCGTTTGAAGAATCGGCCCGTGCGTGCGGGCAGGACGACGAGGGAGATGAGGATGATGTCGACAATGTCGACCATGTCGACCATGTCGACTTTTCTCAACTCGATAGAAAAACAGAGAGGGGAGGGCCTAAGGGGGGATTCAATACCCTAAGCAGTCTTATACGTAACAAGGTAGGTAATCTAACAAAGGGCGAAGAGAGAAAGACGGAGGGATTCTTAAGAAAGTACCCTAGATTGATAAAGGAATTATCAGAAGCCCAAGAGGACTGGCCCGAGGAGCGACTTGTAGAAGAAGCAAATACGCTGGTTAGCTGCAACCAACATAGTAAGTAAGAGGTAGAACGGCTCTACGCTGCCCTTGAGGCTCAAGCAGTGGGCTACTTGGAACTCCCCCTAGACTGGAGCGGTCTACCACAATGGGAGGGGTAGTCTACCCACTCGCTCAACGCATGGAGGAGAGCCTAGGTAGGTTAAGGACACATCCTAACGGTTATTCAGAGATGATAGAGACACTCAACGACGGTGCAAAGGAGATAATAGACACATGTTACATGCTCTTTCGTCTGTTTCGTAGGCAAGGCAGTACCTATTACAATCGGAACTGCCCCGTCAAGAGGCTCTTTGCGTCGTCTTATATGGGAAATAGCAGTTATCCGAGGGTAATCCCTCACACCCCAGAGGGCTCTGGGACGATAGCGTGCCTCCGCCGGGATTGCAAGAGGGTTATAAAGGCCCTGACCGGCAAGCGCTTGCTCCCGGAATCCATAGCTCTGGACGAGATTGATATGGTGGCCTGCCACACCGGGATATATGTGGGGCTAACGGGGAGCGTTGCCGCCCCTCACACTTGGGAGGACTATAAGACCGGGGGGTTCTGGCCCCATATCCTAGCCCGGTGGGGAGAGGATATACCTAAGAGACTCCTTAAAACAATCCTCTATTCGGGATTAAACGGGGCTAGCATGAGAGGAGGGGGCTCCATACGTGCCAAGGTAAAGGATGCGTATGGCAATGTGAGTAACAGCGAGCTAGAAGGGCACTTGCAGAGAGTGCTGCGCCATCCTATCCTTGTAGAGCTTGCACATTTTCAGTTGGCGTTGGGAAGCCGGGACAAGATCTATATACCCTCCGCGTACAGCCCTATTATGGACAGGCGGAGGAAGAGCTTAAGGGTAAACGAGGGGGGATTCGATATCATGAAGGGCTACTATCCTCGCGTGCGTTAGCATCACACGAGGTGGTACTTCTTGCTTACATGGTTGACTGTATATCTCGCAATGCCCTTGGCGTTCCCCTTAGCTTAGAGAATGATGGCCTCCTTTATCTAACCCGTGCTCTATCCCGAGGCCAGGTGTTTAAGCAGCTAAACACCTTCTTACAATCGTGCAGTTTGGATCTACTTGGTGTAAAGATACCTCTAGAGAGAAAGGAGTAGGCCATCTTATCTCTATGTTTTTCGAGAGAGTTGGAAAAAGTCGACATAGTCGACATTGTCGACATTCTCTATCTCTCTGTTCTTCTAGGAACAGAGATATAAGTCGACATAGGTCGACATGGTCGACATCTTGGTACTCAAATCCTATCCTATTTCCCTATACATCCGCATTGATTATCAATTGAATAGCCCTAAAGGAGATTTATTATGCACGTTATTGGAACAATGATTGGCTTCTTTGGTATATTAAAGTATGCCCTTGACCGTTTAATGATTGATAACATCCGCCATTTCCAGGAGGCTGTTACTATAGCCTTAAAACAGAGTGGGAAGCTTAGCAGTGAAGATCAGAGTAAGCTTGCCCTCGATATAGGTAGCCGCTTGTGGTACCGCCTGGTTGACGATACTAAGACACGCAATGTTACCTTGTATACTAAGCTAGGCTCTACCATCAGCTCTTTCTATTGTTTTATGGTGCCTGGTTTTGTTCGATTTGCCCTCTTCCTTCCTACCTATGTCTTAACTTACCCCGTTCGCCTCTTCGTTGAGAATAAAAAGCTGGATACAGTTAGGAAGCAAACTCGTGCGATGGCTATCAAGGGTCTTTGGAGCTTTATTATCCCTATGGCTGTCGCCATCCTTATAGCTGCGGTCCTTGTCCAAGAGGTGCAATACGTGCGGGTGGTTAATGGGGAAGGGCCGACGGGTCCTGAGATTAATAAGCATACGATTAAACGAGTGGTTGTAGGCCCCGGGCGTTTCTCAATATCCCTCCCCCATCACCCTATTATTTACTACGCATCCTATATACTCATACTCTTTGCGGTATTCCATACCATTAGCTTCTTCCTACTCCTTGTTCGCTACGGTGAAGATTCCTAGTTAATGAAGCGTTTGACATATGTGTAACTATTGTTTGACATATGTGTAACTACCAGTGTATAATGTTATTGGTATACCCTATAGCGTATACCCCTATTAATTGCCCTCCTTTTCTGGGAGGTTGTTTACGTTTTTATTAAGTGTACACAATTAGCCGATTATGGTAGTAATAGGTCTATATTTCTTAGTCATAGTTAGCTTGTTGTATAATCTTGGAGGATGTTTCTATTCTCCTCGTTGCTGATGCTTAGGCTATTCCCCTAAAGCGATGTGTCGACGCTTTAGGTGGGAGTACCCCCCCTAAGCCTGCTTATACATTATTGCTCATTGATTCTTATCTATCCCGTACGAAGGAAGAGGAGGGGGATGCAACCAATGACAAACATGGCCGATGATCACAATCCCATGCAGGGAAGCCTACCTTTTGACTCCCATCGTCTTAAGCTAGATTCCTTAAAATACCTACTGCTTGAGGACTGGATCATACAGAATATCGTTGAGGTACCTTCTGCTAGGTTGCCTCTCAAGACGGCGTACCTCTTCTATACGCACTACTGCACTATAGAGCGTTTACCCAGCGTTCCTATTCAGGCCTTTAACCGTACCCTTGCGGATATGATGGCCTTGCAATGGCCCGCTGCGCGTCGGCGCCGGTCCGCTCGAGGTACGATGTATGACAATATCACCTTAAAAGATTGGGCTCCAGAGTCTGATACGACCCCTCCCCCGGGGGAGCCTTCTAGTGTCTTAGCGTTATGCGCTGCGTAATCAGACGTAGGGGAGACTGTCCGATTGCTTAGCGCCATACGCTGCGCAATCGGACGGCTCCACCCATAGGATTAGATAGATGCGCGGCTAGGCGCGCGTGGCTGCATACCGGACGTATCTCTAATAATAGGCAATATCAATACTATAGGAGGTCCCATGGATAACGAAGACAAACTTCAAAAGAACTTAGCCGGGCATCTATTTAATAAGATCAATGAGAAGTCCCCGGCCCGTGATAAGCAGCGTCGCGGTACCAACATGCCCGTACGGCCATCGTCGCGTAGCGGGCGGGAGGATCCTGTACCTGATCTTCTCCTTAACAACCCACTCTGTTTGGCCTCTCATTTCCAGCCACCTGACCCTCTATCTCGCCCGTTCCCCCCCCTACAAGATCTTCTCTGTCTTCTACCCCTTTTTGCAGAAAAATAAAAAGGTAAAAAGAACAATTATATATAATTTATTTTTCTAAGGTCTCTCTCTTACCTTTTTATTCCGTATTTCTTTTAATGGTAATACCTTTTCTTTTACATCATAGATTACCCCTTCGAGCCGCTAACAGTGCAATTACTAGGGGTCCTGATGCAACCACCAATCCCAAAATAGAGAGTTGCACAATTATTTCTAGATTCATCTTTCCTCCTTATATTGTTTTTCGTAAACATATCTTGGTATCAATCAATTTTTTTTTTAGAAGTAAAAAAAAAAATAGGAAAACTTCTAAAAACAGAGGTATAGACTTACAATCTAACTTTGTGTTAGAATCGGGTAAAATAGATACCCAGTTCTTTCTTTGGAGAGATGGCTGAGAGGTCTAAGGCGGCGGATTGCTAATCCGTTGTGCAAATCATATGTACCGAGGGTTCGAATCCCTCTCTCTCCCCCCTTTTTTAGTAGATTAACCGTTGGATTGATGATGTTAGTTTGACAACAAATTATCTTAACGGAATAACTGGGATTTATCCTTTTTTATCTAATCTTTACGACCAGGGTTTCGTCCGGGATCATTCGATAAGAATCCGAAGACGAAGAGAGAGACAAAAAAAATCACTACTGCATAAACAAAAAGTTTTAGGGTAAGCATTAGAACATCTCCATTTTTTTCAAAACTAGGGATAAAATTAGATGGAACAACTTTAGTCTCTTATGGGACATCTATTTCTATCTATTTCTTATATTTGTTTAAACATACAAAGACCACCTCTTCCTCCGATTGAGATAAGCGGAAGGAAATCAGCCTTTACTATATTTTTCCTCTTATAAAATATCATCAAATGAATTAGCTATTTTATTAACTATCCCATTTCTTATTAATTCAATATCAATATGTGATAAGAGAAACTGCATAAAGATAGAAAAACTCAATTAAAAGATTGATATTTGTTAATCTTGCTTTACTATTAAATATTTAATAATTCATTTTACACTTTAATAAATAACCCGCAGGGATCAAACGGCATCTTTCAAAAAGAAAGATAAAACAAGTTGTTGTTATTAGTCATAATCGCGGATTTTAGATAGGGCAGCTGCAACTTATCAAAATTAACTTTTTGCGTGAATTGCAGCTACCCCCCACAACTTTCAACTCTTTAAAACCAACCCTAGCTGCTCGGCAACTCGCCCAGTAAGGGAGTGAGCGGGACTCTCTGAAATTGAGCGATTCCCAAGTGTTTTATTTATCGAAAGCTAACTGCAGCTTGCCAAACGAAGGCCAATAGAAGGAAGAACACTGGTATTACCGGCATTACATCTACAATTGGATCAAAGATTGCATAAGCTTCGGGTAATTTACCAAAAGAGGCGTCATTGAGGTGAATAGAATTCTCTAGATAGATGTCATGCAAAACAATCATCTGTATTCTCCAGTAATGTAACAGTTAATTTCTATCCGACAAGGTTACATATAAACCTTTAATTGGTTGACCCGTCAGATATATATATATATCTATTATTATATGTTCTACCGTCCAAATAATTTGGCTTTGCCAAGTAAACCTATTACCGGATCGAGATGATATCGGAGTTGGCTTCTATTGAAATATTTTCTCTTTTTCAAGGATTTTTTAGAAGTAAAAATAGTTCAAAACTACCCCAATTCTTTCTTTTGCTGTTTCCTTCTCTTCCGATGAGCTGGTAGTTAAGAAAGTCGGTTGACAGAAAACCCGAAGTGTGAGATAGTCATCATATCAATTATTTGTGGGGCGTGGCCAAGCGGTAAGGCAGCGGGTTTTGGTCCCGTCACTCGGAGGTTCGAATCCTTCCGTCCCAGATTTTTTAATCTTCATAAAAAGACTAGTGTATTCTCATATACTAGGGAAGAAACGGATTCAAAATCTTCGTGAATTATAGCTTCAATTATCTATCTATTTTTCCTTCCCCATTTACATATGTTCAATGCAAAACTTTTCCCCGTTGATCTTCCAGTTTATATTATGATGATAAGCTACATATAGCAATAGATCCCTTTGGATGCAAAATAATAAAATGATAATAAAATCAACTTATGAAATTAGCTTATTGGATGTATGCTGGACCCGCCCACATAGGTACCCTACGGGTAGCTAGTTCTTTCAGAAATGTACATGCTATAATGCATGCCCCTTTGGGAGATGACTACTTCAACGTAATGCGTTCTACGTCGGAGAGGGAAAGGGATTTTACCCCAGTAACTGCTAGTGTAGTGGATCGCCATGTATTAGCACGCGGGTCTCAAGAAAAGGTTGTAAATAACATAAGCCGAAAAGATGAGGAATAAAACCCCGATTTAATTGTTTTGACACCTACGTGTACCTCTAGTATTTTACAGGAGGATTTACAAAATTTTGTGGATCGAGCTTCTTTGTCTTCTGAGTCTGATGTAATTCCAGCGGATGTTAATCACTATCGAGTCAATGAGCTTCAAGCAGCGGATAGAACTTTGGAACAGATAACTAGATTTTATTTGGATAGGTCCAGGAAACAAAATACCTTGGATCGATCCGTGACAAACATACCTTCAGCAAATATTATAGGGATTTTTACCCTCGGTTTCCATAATCAACACGACTGTCGGGAATTGAAACGTTTACCTCGAGAATCGGGAATTGCAGTTAATCAAGTAATCCCAGAGGGGGGATCTCTTAAATATTTGAAAGATTTGTCAAGAGCTTGGTTTAATACAGTCCCCTATCGCGAAGTAGGTTTGATGACAGCAACTCTTTTGGAAGAAGAGTACGGAATGCCTTACATATCTATAACTCCCATGGGGATTTCAAACACAGCAGATTTCATCGCACAAATAGGAAAGCTTGTGAATATGTGGGCTTCTGCAATATCGGAAAAAAAACTTAACTACGACCTATATGTTGACAATCAAACTAAATTTGTTTCTCAAGCAGCTTGGTTCTCAAAGTCTATTGATTGTCAAAATTTGGCTGGAAAAGAAGCAGCAATCTTTGGTGATGCAACTCATGCAGCTTCAATTACTAAAATACTTGTTAAAGAAATGGGAATTCGTGTCACTTGCTCAGGCACATATTGCAAGCATGATGCAGAATGGTTTAATGAGCAAGTTCAAGGGTTGTGTGATGAAGTATTAATTACAGAAGACCATACCGAGGTTGGAGATACAACAGCTCGTATCGAACCTTCTGCTATTTTTGGAACTCAAATGGAGCGCCATATCGGCAAGCGTATCGATATTCCGTGTGGAGTCATTTCTTCACCAGTTCATATTCAGAATTTCCCTCTGGGATATCGACCTTTTTTAGGTTACGAAGGGACCAATCAAATAGCCGATCTAGTCTATAACTCATTTAATTTGGGTATGGAAGATCACTCACTAGATGTTTTCGGGGGACATGATACCAAGGAGATAAGTGCCAAGCCCCTATCAACAAATAGAAAAAATATCAACTGGACTCCTGAAGCTGAGTCGGAACTAAATAAAATTCCTGGTTTCGTAAGAGGAAAGATAAAGAAAAATACCGAGTCTTTTGCAATACAAAACAATATCTCAGAAATCACAATTGATGTGACGTATATGGCTAAAGAGAAATTAAGCCCTTAATTAAATTAATCTTATACAATAGAAATTCTAGTTTATCTAACTTTCTTTGGTTTTGCGAATGTTCAAAATAGTTTGTATCGGGAATATCGATTGACTATACTAGAACAGTAAGTATTTAGCAAAAAAATTAATTCTGGTTTTTAGATATTACGGTAAAACCTCGCTTGAAGCGATATGGTAAGAAGCAACGTGTGACTCGAACATCGAGATCGTATTCGCGGAATCCAGGGCCCGCCGGTCCCACTTCTTACGTGGGGCGTTCTTGCTTCGACGTTTGCTGAAATCATCATCGAATGCAACTTGAAGAATATCTATATATTTAAATACATTCTTATGTTTGGACAACAGAACTAATATCTATGGTTACTATCACAAGATAGCGTGATGAAGTCTCATCAATACATCACCTGTATGCCATTAAATTACTGGCAATCAAAATTAGCTCTCAGGGAGGGCTTTCTTGGTATTACTGGCGTCAGCCGATGATTCAATTACCTTATATTGATTGAATTCCGTTTTGTTTACATTCTATGAATGATAGATGTAGCAAAAACAACAAAGCTTACTCAACAAATTCTTTTTCTAGGGGTCGATGAGAGTAGGTTCTGCTGCTGCTGACTCTCAATCTGGAGAACCCTCGGGATTATAATTATACCTAAGGATTAAAAATAAAATAGGTCTACGAACGAGTGGATTTTCGATATCCAGTGAAACTTAGTATTGCATAGCTCAAAAAAAAAAAGGGGGGGGTCTTGTTCCCCTATTCATTTTGTGTTAATGTTGTTTAAAAAGGGATAATTGATGAGAAGAGAACTCAAAAAATGAAGAAATCTTGAACGTTGTGCACATGTGAGTTATAAGTAAAGTATCCGTCTGCAATTTGTTAGAAAAAGTTTCTACAACTAGTTTAAATTATGCTGTAAGCCATATGAAATTAACGTTTCATATATTGTTTTGAGAGGGGGGAGGTTCCGCCCTGTGTGCACTCACCTATCCTAATAAGTTACCTATCGAATAATTAAAATTGATACCCAATCTCGTCGAGAAGGGGAAGCTATCGAGGAAGTGGGTTTCTACAATCCTCGTAAAGGACAAACCCAGTTAGATCTTTTTGCTATTGCTGCTGCCCTCAAAAAGGGAGCGCAATTAACGGAAACTGTTCGTGATATTTTGAAACGGGCCAAGGTGCCTTAACGAGTTGGAATCAGCCTATAATTAAAAATCAAATTTTAGGAGAATCTAATGGGGCCAGCTTACAACTATTTCCAGATATTTTTGTATTATCCTTCCCTTCTATTTCTAATTTACATCTATGCTGTGTTTGTAATTCCTTTAAGGACTAGGATCTTTCGGAGAGACTACTGGTTTTCCATAAAAAAATCTTTTGGAAGGAGTGATATGGGACATATTCTGTTAGGAATGATCAGAAGTTTGAAGGGGAGGGGGAGACGCCGTTAGCTCAAGCTAATTATCTGATTACTATTAACACCAATTACTTTTCCCAACTCAAATTTTTTTGAGAGGGGTTTAGCGGTTAGCCGCCAATTGTACACTGGAAGTCTAGATCCTAATTTACAATATAGGTTTACAACCCACCTTATTCCCGAAGATTCAGTTAAAAAAACTTTTTACTTGACTGAAAGCTTCCTTGACAAAAACCGAATTAGTAAGTATTCCTATTCTCGGGTTTTACGTCGTTCAACGAAACAGTTAATTCATTGTTCCAATTATAGACTTGTTAAACTTCTGAACAAAATTATTAATTATTTCTAGCCCCATCTGTGTCTTATTTGCGTAACAGAAATCCAGGTCTAAATCTTTAGAGTACTCAAAAAGTAATAAGTATGAAGTATAGAATAAGTATGACGTATAGTAATTCTTGGGAGTTGCAACAATGAAGACAACTTCTAAATTCTATTTGGAATTGGATGTATTACGGAAAAGTGAAAGGCTTATCCCTAACCGAGATTGCTTCTCGTATCTATTCTTTTTTCTATTCAGAGATAATCTTTATTCAATCGCTTGTAAACAGTTTTTAGATAGACAAGACGCGGGCTTACTCTTCGGTGTGTGTGGTGCAACAGCAATAAAGCGTTCAATTGATAGTATGCGTTATCAAGAGTATTCAGAAATTTTTTATTCAAAATTTGTTTGAAGCGCAAGCAGCCGACTTAGTCTAGATTTATATCTTCATGTATTACTACAAACACTAGGTTTAATTTTGGGGATACTCCTTCTTCGTCCGCTAACTGGTGAAGTTAAAGAAAACTCCAAATTATCGCAGTCTATTCATTCAATATTCTTATTTTTGGAAGACGGATTACCAAAACTTAGCCATGCTTTAGAGATAGAGATGGTACAAAATCTTCATTTAGAGACTTCAGTCCGCTTAATTCGTCGACGGATTAAAGATGTATCATTTCTCCATCTATTAAGGATGGCTTTTCACTTGTCCAAAACTTCGTGTGAAACATTTGTTAAACTTTGGTTTTGGAAAGGAAAACGACCTAGGAAAATGAATATGCTACTTCGAAATTTTTACAGTTACGAGATTGATTTGAGGTTGGTTGTTTTATGGACACGAAAGCAGAAGTTGCAACCTAAATATTTTGCATTTACCGACCGGAGAAATGTAACTAGAAAAAGAAAATGTGTTTCTATCTTTAATTGTGAATTAGCCGCAGCAGGTATCGACCGTTACCCCACTCGGGGTTTGTGTATTCACCTTGGTAGATATAAGAACAAGTCTGCCTTAATTGTTCATGGAACACACCATTTTGCAAAAAAATGGATTTACTATCTTTCAATTTTGCTTAGACCTCAATTCCATTATCCAATTGAAATTACTCAAATACGGGTCAATCTGTTATCTACTAGCTATGTTTTATTCTTGGGCTACATCTCAACCATTAAGTCAGTTTCGAAAAACGTACAGATCGAAACCACAGTAAGTTTCTGCAATACTATTTCAAGTGGGAGAGAATTTCAACCCAGTATTCCAATTTTGCTATTAGTTAAATTCTTGGGGAAGGAGAAATCTCGCGATAGTATCGGATGTCCAGTCAGTAAATTAGACTGGGCCGTACTAAAAGATGACGACATTTTGAACAGGTTTTTGAAAATTTGGAGTAGTTTTTCTTACTATTACAGCGCTTCACTAAATCGAGATGGATTGCGCAAATTGAGATATATATCGCAAGTTTCATGTGACAATACATTAGCCAGTAAACATAAAAGTACAATACGTCTTTTAAGGCGTAGATTTGAACTGGAACTACTGATGAGAATAGTCTCTATGTATAAAAAGCCTATTTCTCCCAAAGTAAATCAGAGAGTTTGGTATTCAAGTTTAACTCAATATGTTCCATTAGAATTTAATCTGTTGAAGAATAAATCTTATTAATTTTTTTTTCTTTCTCTAATCTCAAGTTATCCAAAATAAGAATTCTTATTTAATTCACTTGTTGAAGAAGAGAGATAAACATCTCTCTTACGATTTATAACATAAGATAGATACGAGAGTATTCAACTTGATTATTTGTTTTAAATTTGTTGTTTAAATCTTGGGTGGTAGAAAGTTAACCATTCTCAAATATTACTTTGATTTTTATTACGAATTACACTAATTCTTCTTTTTCGGATCTCTTTTTTTCACTCGGTAATTTGCCAATTTTGCCGGAACGTATTCTGGTTATTGGTTTAATGACAGTTATTGTCACTGATTTATTCAACAAGGGGAAAAATACAGTTTTGCTTTATAGACTATCATTCATATATTTGCTAATTAGCGTGGTTGCCGTACTAGGGCAGTGGAAGGTCTATCCCGTTTACGTCGCTTTTGTAAATTCTCCCATTAGTAATTTTAGTTATATATTTAGACTTCTTTTGTTGATTTGTTCGCTATTATCTGTTCTATTATCAGTTGATTATATACGATGCTCAAAGGTGGTTTTGGCAGAATTCTTGTTCTTCATATTGACTGCAGGTTTAGGCGGAATGGTTCTATGTCGGGGAAATGATTTGGTTACGCTTTATGTGGCGTTGGAATTATCAAGCTTATCTTCTTGTTTCTTGTCTGGTTATACCAAAAACGATATAAGATCAAATGAGGCAACTACAAAATTCCTACTCATGGGTGGCGCAAGTTCGTCTTCTCTTTCATATGGGTTTTCTTTATTACATGGGATTTCGGGGGGACAGTTGCAGCTTGATAAAATAGCAGATGGACTCCTGTTAAATCAGCATCTTATTGTAATTTTCATCTCTATTGCGTTTATCACAGCTGGAACAGCGTTTAAGCTTTCTCTTGTACCTTTTCATCAATGGACTCCTGATGTATACGAGGGAGTGTGATTCGTTTAGAAAATAATTGAGTCATCACAATTATTTTTTGGCATCGTCTTGCAGGTGTCCGGGAATAACACGAATTCCCCTCATTACTGGTTGCATTAGAAATCAACTCTTGCCGTGCGCTCACTTCCATTAATTGGTTGATCAATAACGTACGAGTGAAGCAGAGAGAGGCAAGTCAAAACAAAGCTCATTATTAACAGTGGATTAGTATATCTTCGTATCTCTTTTTTTTTTACTTAAAAAAAGAAATTATGAGATCTTTATTATGGGTAGATTTGAACAAAGCCGTCCTTTTTAGAGATTTCTATCTCAACCTATTTTATTCCTGTGTATTCTTTTTGTTCATATATTTAGTTGATGGAGATTTAGTGAGCTTGATCCTTCGTAATGTACTAATAATTCCCTTCGATTTCATAAATCACCCCAAGAT